ACTGTAGGAAATTCCGTAAAATTTTGTTGCAATTCCAATTCTAGTAATCCATAATCTTCTGAAAAAACGTTTTCGTTCTTTTCTTCCTCTATAGCTATACAATAAAGCGTGAAATACTTTTTGGTTTGCAACTCTGAATAATTTTGAGTGTTTACCTGAAAATCCCTTTGCAAAATCGAGGATTTTTTTTCTAAATTTACGAGCTACATTTCCTCTTTTTATACGTACCATTCTATATTATTTTCTTTATTAATTTCTCTTCACTATACCTTACTGTTAAAAGCTTTTCAAGTCTATGTTTTCTTGTAGCGGATTTTTTTGTTAGTAAGTGTCCTTTATAGGCTCTCCTTCTGCGAATTTTGCCTGTCGCGGTTTCATGGTATCGCTTTGCAGCTGATTGACGACTTTTAAGTTTTTTCATATAAATCTACAAATTAAAATATATTATTATAATAATTTATATTATAAAAAAAGACAAGCCTTAAAGAAGTTTTTTTAAATATAAATCAAACCCATTATTTATATCTACTTATTCAAATTTATAAAAACTTTTGTTGGTCAAAAAAAGTAACTTTACGAACATATTTTAATTTTTTGAATTACTAGTTTTTTCAAAAATATGGAATTAAAAAAGCAACTTAGAAAACGTCAAACAGGATCATTCGCACTATTGGACAGTTTAGTTAGAAACGGGGTGAAAGTTGTTTTTGGTTATCCGGGTGGTGCAATTCTTCCAATTTATGATGAATTGTTTTTATGGGAGAAGGAAGGATTAATAGAGCATATTTTAGTAAGGCACGAACAAGGAGCTGCTCATGCAGCTGATGCGTTTTCTAGATCGACAGGTAAAGTAGGGGTATGTTTTGCAACTTCAGGTCCAGGGGCAACAAATCTCGTTACAGGAATTGCAACTGCGGAAATTGATTCCATACCAATGGTAATAATAACAGGCCAAGTTGGACGTCAATTTATTGGGACAAATGCTTTTCAGGAAGTTGATATTTATGGAATTACTTTACCCATTGTTAAGCATTCATATATTGCTACAGATGTAAATTCTCTTTTAAATATAGTATCAGAGGCTTTTTATCTAGCAAAAAATGGTCGACCAGGTCCAGTTCTTATTGATATACCTAAAGATGTTGGTTTAGAAGAGATTGAAAAGTATAAACCAACATATCAGTATCAAATTGCGAGACATCGACGAAGCGATTTCTGTTTTCAGTTACAACGTAGACAATTAAAAATTGCTTTAAATTTATTAAAACAATCCTCTCAGCCTTTATTATATGTTGGAGGTGGAACCATCATAGCTAATGCCAGAGAAGAACTTACAGAAATTTCTGAGCGTTTTGAAATTCCTGTAACTACTACGCTAATGGGAAAAGGTGCTTTTCAAGAGACGCATACTCTTTATCTTGGAATGTTAGGTATGCATGGGACGGCTTATGCTAATTTTGCTGTAAGCGAATGTGATTTATTAATTGCTGTTGGGGCAAGATTTGATGATCGAGTAACTGGTAAATTAGAGGATTTTGCTTGTCAAGCTCAAATTTTACAAATCGAAATTGATCCTAAGGAAATTGGTAAAAATAAAATACCGCATCTTGCATTGCTAGGTGATATTAAAAAAGTCTTATTACATTTATTACGTCATTCTGAAATAAATCAATCATATGATAAAACGCAAACAAAATTCTGGCGTGAACGCATTTTAAAATGGAAAGAAAAATATCCGCTTTTAGTGCCCAAACTAAATAAAGGGATTGTTCCACAGCAAATAATTTCTTATTTAGCTGGATTGTTACCAAATGCTTATTTTACGACTGATGTTGGCCAACATCAGATGTGGGCAGCACAATTTCTGCGTTGTAGCCATAGAAAATGGTTATCTAGTGCAGGCTTAGGAACAATGGGTTATGGTCTGCCGGCCGCAATCGGTGCACAATTGGCGCATAAGAATTCGACTGTTATTTGTATTAGTGGAGATGCTAGTTTTCAAATGAATCTTCAGGAACTTGGTACAATTGCTCAATATAACTTACCGATTAAAATTGTTATTCTTAATAATAAATGGCAGGGTATGGTTAGACAATGGCAACAATCTTTTTATGAAGAACGTTATTCTCATTCTTCAATGAAGGATGGTATGCCTGATTTTGTGGCGCTTGCTAATTCTTATGGTATTAGAGGTTACAACGTAAATGAAATGGATCAGTTAATTGATTTGAATGAAATATTATTCCATGATGCAAAACCTTTATTAATAAATTTTGATGTTCGTGAAGATGAAAATTGCTACCCAATGGTTGCTCCTGGTAAAAGCAATTCACAGATGTTAGGATTAAATAATGATGTATCCTTATCTTCTAGCATAAAAAGACCGCTAGTATCTTAAATAATATTAGGCCGAGTTGGATTTGAACCAACGTAGGCAATGCCAACGGATTTACAGTCCGTCCCCTTTAACCACTCGGGCATCGACCCATTAATAAATTCTATCTTAATAGTTTTAATATTTGAAGGGTGTTAAAAACACCCTTCAAATATCAAAAACAACTCTATCATGCGTTGATTTTTATAAATTTTAGAAAACTTTCTTAGAAACTTGAATCTAAGAAACTTGAGTTAATTGCATAACCGTAGACTAATGCGGCTGCAGTGATGCTTCCGATTACTCCTCCTCTCAAGAATCCTTGGGCGAATTTTTGCCATCCTACTAATGTCTTTAATTCATCTTGACCGTCAAGAAAAACTTTTGCTTTTTCTGTTTTTGTTTTACGATTTAGAATTTGAACAAGTAGTGCACCTTCATAAATCTCATGCGTAACTTGACCGTAAATAGATAATGCTACTGTTAAAATTACAACAAGTACAATTGTGGCTAAGAGTGCAGAAGAGAAAGGCACAATTGCTTGAGAATGTAAAATATCAGCTGGTCTTAGAGGACCATAACCATAAAATGGACCAAATAAGAAATACCCGTGTGTAAAGCCGATTTCAGTACCACGAGCAAGAGGTGTTAAATTAGGTCGATAAGCTGGTAGCAGACGTAAGTATGCTCGAGTAAAAGCTGATGTTGTAATAGGTGTTGCTAAATGACCAACAAAAGGATCTAGCGCATAAGGTTTGATGAAACTTACCATAAGCATTAAGACAAAAGTAAATATTACGACTGAAAGTATACTAAATTTTTTGTTAATAATAAAAAACTTATTTTATTAGATGTAGTTGGATAATATTTTATAGTCTAAAATTTTGGGTTATAATAGATTATGAAATCATTAAAGTTCTAAAAATTCATTATTTATGGTTTTTATAGTTTATTATATTCTTCTTACAGTTTTAGCTCTTTCAGCAGCTGCATCATTATTTTTAGGATTAAAACTAATAAAGCTTATCTAGTACAAATATTTTAAATCGCATCATTATATATATTTCAACTCTGGGACAAATTTATGGCGTCTCTTTCTCTTTCTACTTGGCAAATCCATGAATTATGTATACTTGATTGGATATTTGCAATTGAGTGTATCTGGCAATTTGGAATTTATAAGAAAAATAAAATTTTTCTTCTTATATCGAATATATTAATTCTGTTTTTGATAAGTGGAATTTGTATACTGAATTGGCACTATCATAATAATTATTATCAGCTTCGTTGGCTTATAGACTTTCAGGCTTTTTTTACTTTATTGGCAAATTTATTATGTGCCTTAATCTTAGCTGTAAGATCAAAATCTCAAGATGAATCCTCCTTTTTTAAAACAAAAAATTTTCAATAACGAATCTCTTGAGGTTTCTTTACCTGGAGTTCGTAATATATCAAGTTTCATAATAAGTATAATTGTTTTTTTTGGAGGTGTAGCACTTAGTTTTACTTCACTTTATAACTGCTTAAATATATCAAATAGTACTATTGGGTTAGGAACGGCTCAGGAATTTACTATGGCTATTTATGGCGGATTAGGTATAACAGTAGGATCACTACTGTTTTATTCGATTTGGGTAGATCTTGGTAAACGTGTAATTAGATTTGAGCCTACAGGACCTTCAGTTCGAACAGTTATTAGAGGATTTCCTGCAATAAACATGTTTACTGTGACTAGTTTAAAATCACAAGTAATTAGAGTGGTTTATAGTTTGGAGAGTGGTAGGCGAAAGCAAGATGTTTTTTTAACATCATTTAATAAAAATGCGCCATCTTCACTTCTATGGGAAATAAGCGATCCTAAACTTTTTGAAGTTTCTGAAAAATTTATCGCTTATGTATGTAAAGAATTGTCTCTTTCTTGGAGTACAACTTACAAAGATCAATGGTTTTCAACTATTGAAAAATAATTTTTTTATCATGGCGAGGGTTTTTCGTGTAAAAATCTATAACCATGGTTGCGGGTGTAGTTTAGTGGTAAAACTTTAGCCTTCCAAGCTAATCATACGGGTTCGATTCCCGTCACCCGCTTATTTAGAAATCTTTTAGATAAATTAAACTGAATAAGAAGTTAGTAGACCCTTACCCTCGCTTCCTAATAATATGGCTGGTTCGACAGGTGAGCGTCCTTTTTCTGATATTATCACAAGTATCCGTTATTGGATTATTCATAGTATTACAATTCCATCTCTGTTTGTTTCTGGATGGTTATTCGTAAGTACTGGTTTAGCATATGATGTTTTTGGTACTCCACGTCCAAACGAGTATTTCTCACAAGACCGTCAACAAGTTCCACTTGTTAACGATCGTTTTAATGCAAAACAAGAACTAGAGGATTTAACAAAAGGACTTTAATTATGCAAAATACCAATCAACCTGTTGTATATCCAATCTTTACTTTCCGCTGGCTAGCTGTTCATGGATTAGCTGTTCCTACAGTTTTCTTTTTAGGATCTATTACTGCAATGCAATTTATTCAACGTTAGGAGAAATAATAATGTCAAATCCAAATCCAAACCCAAATTCTACTCCAGTAGAATTAAATAGGACTTCCCTTTATTGGGGTCTACTTTTAATTTTTGTGCTTGCTGTTTTATTTTCAAGTTATTTTTTCAATTAAACTTAACTAAAGAATAAATAATGCAAATGCATATTGATTAACAAAAAAAAAGAAATTAAGGAAAAAGGAAGCTATGGCAAGTGCTGGTCGTGTTCCATTATGGCTAATTGCATTGGTTGGTGGTTTGGCAGTATTTACTGTGTTAGGTATCTTTATTTATGGTTCGTACTCAGGTTTAGGATCATCACTTTAAGAAAAGTACCTTATTAATAAAATACTTTTTTGCCCCTGTTAATTTATTAAAAAATTAACAGGGATAAAAAAGTATTATTTAATTGCTGTTGGGTCGAAAGCTTCTCTATTTTCTCTTTCGATATATAAGAATAAGAAAACAGTGGCAAAGAAAGGTATAACTAATCCAACTAAAGGTACAAAAATACTTGGTAAAGAGTCAATATTCATTAAAAATTTCAGCCTCCATGAATTGATGAATACAATCTACAATTATAATTGATAATAGTTATTTTATTGAAAAATTTTTATTTTATTACACTTTTAATAAACAAGATATGTTATAGAGAGCATCATTAGTGCTAACGACAATGATGTGGAAAGACCTTTTCTTAAAGTACTAATGGAATCTAAAATACCATAATCATCCATATTAACTATATTTTCTGTTTCTAAGTCATATCCTATTTTGTAGTCCTTAGCTTTTTTTATATTTTCGATAATAATTGAAGGACTTTTAATATTTGTTTGACTTAAACTATGATTATTTAACAAAGTATTTATAGGTTGTTGAATACTGTTATTAACAATTCGGGCACCAATTAATTCTAGACCAATAAGGTTTTGGCGTGACCAATTGTCAACTTCTTCACCAATATGAATAAAACAAGTTGCCCCTCCAACAATTATGCCTTCATCTAAACAATTCTGAATTGATAATAATGAACCTTCAATACGTTTACGTAATTCATTAATTTCTAAGAGAGTTGCTCCACCTAGTTTTAATTTAGTCCTTGAACCTAGTAAATTTCTTTGTCTTTCCATCAACTTTTCTGTTTCATACTCAGATTGACTTAGTAAAACTTGAGATTGAAATTGGTTGTAATACTTTTCAATAGTGAATGATTCTTGTTGTTCGTCACGAATGAAAAGTGTTTTAGTGTTACTTACTATAACTTGTTTGATTTGACCTAGATCTTGGCGTTTGATTTTTTTCCAACCTTTGTCTTCTTTAATAATTTCACAATTTGTATAGATGGCAATATCATTTAGAGTGGTTCCTAATATTGAATTTTCCGTATTAATTTGTATATAAGCCGTATCTATAATTCCACTAAGTTTATTTAAAATTAAAGTACTTAATAATTCTTCTTCAATAGAAGGTGAAATTATTAATAATGGTTGTTTTTTATAAATAATTGGCTCTAACCACTCTGCAAAATCATCTCCATCAAGTTTCAAATTATAATTCGTAATTAAAATGTAGGGATTATTGAATTCTATTAATTTTTTATCGCTATCCGTAAGAAAATAGGGTGAGCTATAACCATAATTTAATCTCATTCCTTTTTCTTTTTCTAATGTAGTTGTCCCACCTAAGTTAATTTCAATATCTAAACCAGCATTAATACTTTGTTTAGTGAAAATTTCACTTAATAATGATCCGATAAATTTTTCCTCTGGTAAAAAGCGATAGATTACCTGATCTAGTTCATGTCTATTTGATAAAGATTTGCTATTAGTTTCTAAACGCGAAAAAATATAATAAATTGTTTTCTGCATTCCTTCACACCATGACAAATTTTCAGGAATTAAAGTTAAAAACTTAATACCTTTTGTGATCATACTAGAAGAAATAAGAAAAAAAGTATTTGTACCTTCAGATTTTAATGGCCTAAAAGCTTCTTCAACTAATAAAATTATTAAACTTTTTAATCTATTTCTAAGTAAAAAATTTTTAATTATATAATTTCCATCCTTTGAAAGTTCAGGTGTGTGAAGTTTGTTGGAGTCAAATAATATGTTTTTACCGTTTGGACCATAGGTTTGTTTGATTAGAAGGCTTAAAATATTTAACCCATTAAATATACTAATTTGTAGATCTTCATCTTTCGATATTTTTAATGATTTATTTTTTATGACCATAATAGGAAAACATTTGTTAAATTTTATTTGTTCGTTATTTTAAGTATACTGATGACTAACTGGGGCGGAAGGATTCGAACCTGCGAGTGGCGGAGTCAAAGTCCGCTGCCTTACCACTTGGCTACGCCCCATTACATTTATGGCCTAAATTTGTTGGAAAATAACAAAATTGAGGACGAGCTAGGAGGGATTTGAACCCCCGACACTATGGTTCGTAGCCATATGCTCTATCCACTGAGCTACAAGCTCGCAAAATTTGTACTACTTTAATGATTTTTATATAAAATTACAAGTCTAATTTTATACTATTTCTTTTATATGAGAGTTTTTTTATATTTCAAAAGTGGTAAAAAACTTGATTTTATACCACAAATACGTCTAACTCGATCTAGAAACGGTACAACTGGTACTGCTGTTTTCGAATTTAATTTGAAGGATAATAATGTGTTTTGCGACACTCTTGACGCAATTAATGGTGTTGCCGTGGAGAAGAATAATTTACTAAGAATGGCTGATATTTGCAATTTTGTTTGGTCTTCTGGTAGACCAATTAAGTTAATATCTATTTTTATTTTTACTACTCTTGAGGAGAAGCAGGATTTTTTTAACGTTTATCCAAAATACGCAATTAGCAATAATTTAGAGTTTTTTCCTTCCTTAGGAGAGAAAAAACTCTAAAAAAAAATAAAAGAAAATCAGTTATCGTCTTGAATAATACTCGACTACAAGTAGTTCATTTACTGGTAAACGAATCGATCTTCTATCAACTACTTTTTTAACACCACCTTGCATTTGTGTTTTAGCAAAAACTAAATGTCTTGGAGGATAACGTCGTTGTCTATTTTTTAAATTATTTTTTATAAGCTCTTTAGATACTTTATTTGGGCTTACTGAAATTTTATCACCAGGCTGACACTGAAAACTTGCAATTGTTACTAACTTTTGGTTTACCTGGATGTGTCCATGTGAGACTAGCTGGCGAGCAGCTAGTATTGTTCTTGCAAGGTTCAGACGATAAACTATAGTATCTAATCTCATTTCTAAAAGTTGAAGAACAATTAATCCTGTAGATCCTTTGATTCTTCTAGCTTCTTTTATATACCTAAATAATTGTTTTTCTGAAACCGAATAATTAAAACGTAACTTTTGTTTTTCTTCAAGTCTCATACGGTATTCTGATAAACGAACACGTTTTCTTGGATAACTGTGTTGACCTGGTAAGCTGTTTTGTCGTTTTCGACTTCTAATTCGTTTTTTAGTTAAATCATCCAGTCGAATACCTAGACGCCTTTGTAGTCGTACTCGTGGACCGCGATATCTCGACATAACTCAAATACTCCTTTTTTAATAATTCTACAGATTTTAGATTACCAAGAACAAAAAATTTCGTCAAATATTTTTTAAAGTGTTAAAATAAATTAATATAAAAATAAATAAGTAAACAAAATTAGGCGAGCGTAGCCAAGTGGTCAAGGCAATGGGTTGTGGTTCCGTCACTCGCGGGTTCGATTCCCGTCGTTCGCCCTCTATGTTCTTTGAAGTCTATTTAATTTATTGACTTAAAATAATTTAATTAAGTTGATTTTTAACAATCTATTCCTTAATATATTAAAAATGTATTAAAAACTGGAGGTATTTTTAATATGGAATCAAAACTTATATTTTCAGATAGATATCTTTTAAATGATCATTTAAGACTAATATATTTGACACTTTCGGATAAAAATAAAATAAGATCTTCAATTCAAACTGCTGTCCAATTAAAATTTGCAAATAAAAAGTCTTTAGTTCGCTTTTATAAAGCATTGATTCGTCTAAATTTTATTAATAATCTTTTGAATTACAATATACTTTTTTCTTATTGTTTATTAAAAAAGTACATTCTTACGAATCTTCCTTGGGTTTTAAATATTAGTTTCAGTTTACCTAATCTTGCCTTTTTTTTGTATCATTCATTATATTTAGTTAAAGCTATATTTTCACTAAAGATGCTGATCGATTGGTTTCCAATTAAAAATTGGGAGCGTGCATCTCCTTTAAAACGATTTTTACGACGTGCAACTCGAAGTTGGACTCGCCCACTTGAAGATTATATGCCTTCTATACTTGCTTGGATCCTCATATTAGATAATATATCTAAACTTTTCTCTTTCTTAAAAATTTTTTATATAACAAACGATTTAGCAAATTTTCCAACAAGTTATAATTTTGAAGAGATTGTAGAATTTGTACTCGAATCAAAGCTGCATACTTTTGGACAAAAATTGATTTAAAATTAAATAATATAAAAGATTAAAAATTTATTATTTATCTATTTAAAAGTTTTTATATGTTAAAAATTAGATTGAAAAGATGTGGTCGAAAAAAACGACCTAGTTATAGAATTGTGCTAGTTCCCAGTCAATGGAGACGTGATGGTAAGTTTATTGAAGAACTAGGGTTTTACGATCCTATAATTAATCAACTTAAATTGAAAACTGATCAAATTTTAATTAGATTAAAAACAGGTGCTCAGCCCTCGCCAACTGTTAAACATATTCTAAAAAGATCAGGTGTAAACTTACCTTAAAATTTTGAAATAATTAAAATGATTTTTTTATCAAATCCCCTCTTAAAATTTTAGGAGAAAAGAATGGATATTCTTGCACTAGGTTGGGCAATGGTACTAGTTGTATTTACATTTTCATTAGCAATGGTAGTTTGGGGTAGAAACGGATTCTAATGTTTCCGTAATAGTAAAATATGTACCACTTTAAGTGAAAACATTAATATGACTGAGATTTTAAATGTAGGAATTCTTGCTTTAGTTATTACATTATTTGGTTTATCATTAGGATTTGGTTTATTACGTATTCAAGAACGTTGATATTAGACTCACAACTAGATATGATCCTGTATATTTATATAGTTTAAACAACCATAAGTTATCAGGATCACGTCAAATTTATGAAACTTAATGAAGCAATTTGTCTATTAAATGGTATAAGCTTAATAGCGCTAATTTTCATTCGAACACCATTAAAAATGGCTCGAATAGAAACTAATACAAATCAAGTTTTAGATAATACTATAATAACCTTTACTATCTTGTACATAGGTATAATCTTAGGATTAAAAACTTGGTAACTCATTACTAAAATAAGAAAATGCTTTAATCTATTTTTAGATTATTGACATATAATATATACAGAAGGCGGGGTAGAGCAGATTGGTAGCTCGTCGGGCTCATAACCCGAAGGACAGTGGTTCGAGTCCACTCCCCGCTAGTGAAATTAGTATTTGGCTCTTGATCAAACTGCAGGTCCTTGATAGTTCTAAGTATCCAACGATTTAATCAACTCAAAGATGTTGCAGAAAGATGTACTTGATCCAAAATTTGGTGATTTTCCAAGTTTTGAAGGTTCAACTGGTGGATGGTTAAGAAATGCAAAAGTTGAAGAAAAATATGCTATTATATGGCAAAGTAAAGAACCTCATTTCTTTGAACTTCCAACTGGTGGAACAGGAAAAATGAACTCTGGTAAAAATCTTATATATTTTGCTAGAAAAGAACAGTGTTTAGCATTAGGTGCACAACTTCGAGGATTTAAAATCTCAAATTATAAAATCTTTAGAATTTATCCACCACTAGATATAGCCTTACTTCATCCTTTTGATGGTGTTTTTCCAGAAAAAGTTAATCAGGGGCGTTTACCTGTAGGTAAGAGAGATAGTTCAATTGGAGGAAATCCAAATCCTTCTACCTTGAAATTTAAAACCTCAAGTAACTAGTAAATTTTCTACCGAGTTTAGATCTTGATCATAATCGATTAAGCTCTGGGAGGGGTGGCAGAGTGGTTTATCGCATCTGACTTGAAATCAGAAGAACTTTACGGTTCCGTGGGTTCGAATCCCACCCTCTCCTGCTCTTATGGCGTAATCAAACTAAAATTTTGATATTTCGTGTAGATATTTTAACAGTTTGTCGTTAAGAGGTTAAATTCTTAATTAAAAACTAGATCCTTTCGATCTGCGTACTTTAAATTCAAAGATATAGTTATGCTAGCACTAAAAATTGCGGTCTATACAGTTATCAGCTTCTTTGTATATTTATTCTGGTTTGGATTCATTTCTAATGACCCTTCTCGTAACCCATCTCAACGTGCATAATTGTTGGAGATAGACCAAGCAAGACTACAAAATATGTAAAATTTTTCCTATTTGAAATAAATTTAAGTAGGAAAATTATCCTATTAAAGAGATGTATTTCGGGCAGTTAGCTCAGCGGTAGAGCATCTGCCTTACAAGCAGATGGCCACAGGTTCAAATCCTGTACTGCCCAAGTAAAGGGCTCATCGTCTAAGGGATCAGGACAGAAACCTTCTAAGTTTCTAATGTAGGTTCGAATCCTACTGAGCCTATTAACAGATTTTTTAATCTAAGTTATGTTTTTGAATTTGTATATAAATAGTTATAAAAATAGCTTACTAAAAAATTTTTCATATATATGAAAAATTTATCTATACAATAAACTTAAATTTAAAAGTAAACTCTTTTAAAGGAGCTGAAACTAATGAAATTAGCAGTATATGGAAAAGGTGGCATTGGTAAATCTACAACTAGTTGTAATATCTCAGTAGCTTTAGCACAACGGGGTAAAAAAGTACTTCAAATTGGTTGTGATCCAAAACATGACAGTACCTTCACATTAACAGGATTTCTTATCCCTACCATCATTGATACGTTACAAGTTAAGGATTATCATTATGAAGATATATGGCCGGAAGACGTAATTTATAAAGGATTTGGTGGCGTTGATTGTGTAGAAGCAGGTGGTCCGCCTGCTGGTGCTGGTTGTGGTGGCTATGTCGTTGGGGAAACAGTTAAATTACTAAAAGAATTAAATGCTTTTGATGAATATGATGTAATTTTGTTCGATGTTTTAGGTGATGTTGTTTGTGGGGGATTTGCAGCACCCCTTAATTATGCGGATTACTGTTTAATTGTAACAGACAATGGATTTGATGCGCTTTTTGCAGCAAATAGGATTGCAGCTTCTGTTCGCGAAAAAGCCCGTACTCATTCTTTGAGGTTAGCTGGACTAATAGGCAATAGAACTGCGACACGAGATTTAATTGATAAATATGTCCAATCGGTTCCTATGCCTGTGTTAGAAGTATTACCTTTAATTGAAGATATACGTATTTCTCGAATTAAAGGAAAAACATTATTCGAAATGGCCACTGTAGATGAAAAACTAGTTTACATTTGCGAATATTATTTAAATATAGCGGATCAACTTATTGCTCAACCTGAAGGAGTTGTTCCACGTGAATCTCCTGATCGTGAACTATTTACCCTGCTATCTGATTTTTATTTAACTCCTAACAATCAAGACGATCTTTCACTTGATATAGATATCTTAAATTAATATAAATTTTCTATAAATAACATAATTTAAATTATCGTAATTATTAAATGTCTATTCAATCAACGGAAATAAATAAACCTTTATCTTTTGAATGTGAAACTGGTAATTATCATACCTTTTGTCCAATAAGTTGCGTTTCTTGGTTATATCAAAAAATTGAAGATAGTTTTTTTTTAGTAATTGGAACAAAAACCTGTGGGTATTTTCTTCAAAATGCTTTAGGAGTTATGATTTTTGCAGAGCCTAGGTATGCAATGGCGGAACTTGAAGAAGCTGACATATCTGCACATTTAAACGATTATGCTGAGCTCAAACGGCTTTGTCAAGTAATTCAAAAAGATAGAAACCCTAGTGTTATTTTTTGGATTGGAACTTGTACAACAGAAATTATAAAGATGGATTTAGAAGGTATTGCACCAAAATTAGAAGCTGAACTAGGTATACCGATTATTGTTGCAAGAGCCAATGGTTTAGATTATGCGTTTACACAAGGTGAAGATACTGTATTGGCAGCATTAGCCCAATCTTGCCATTCTAGAGTTGAAAAGTTAAAGTCACAGTCATCTACAAACTCTGATTCAAGATTAATTCTGTTTGGTTCAATACCTGATCCTATTGTAAAAGAGTTAACAATAGAACTTGAAGAGTACGGTGTTAAAATAGGTGGTTGGTTGCCAGGTAAACGATATACTGAACTACCTCAATTAGCAGATGGTGATTTTGTTTGTGGTATACACCCTTATTTAAGTAGAACCGCAACAACGTTAATGAGAAGAAGAAAATGTCGGCTAATAGGAGCTCCGTTTCCTATAGGGCCTGATGGAACAAAAGCCTGGATTGAAAAAATATGTTCGGTTTTAAATTTATCCTCTGTTGGTTTAACTGAAAAAGAAGCTAAAGTTTGGAAAAGTTTAAAACCTTTAACCGATAAACTAAAAGACAAATCAGTTTTTTTTATGGGTGATAATCTTTTAGAAATTTCTTTAGCTCGTTTCTTAATTAGATGTGGGATGATTGTTTATGAGATAGGTATACCTTATTTAGATAAACGTTATCAAGCAGCAGAGCTAGCATTATTGGAAAAAACTTGTTTGGAACAAGGTCAATTTATTCCGATGATTGTTGAAAAACCAGATAACTATAACCAAATTGATCGTATAAAAGACTTACAACCTGATTTAGTTATTACAGGCATGGCTAACGCTAATCCGCTAGAAGCTAGAGGATTGCGAACTAAATGGTCGGTAGAGTTCACTTTTGCACATGTGCATGGTTTTAAAAACGCTCACAACATTTTAGAGCTTATTAGTAGACCTTTAAGATATTTACCAAAACTTGAAGATATGAATCAATTAGAATATGCTACTAATTAATTAAAAGTGATAAACCTGTAAATTATTAAAATCTTAAAAATAATATAAGATAGCATTCATAAACAAGATTTTTTAATAGACTACAAATAAAGAGGAAATATGGTTTTGTCCATTCTCCCATTAACCCCCCTTTATCATAAATGAGATTTACCATCTTAGTGAATAAGAGCATCGGATGTTATCCCCCATCTTTACTGAATCGGTTATCCCCTTATACTTATCCACGGGTCGTAAGTCTCCCTATTAGCTTATTCGCGAAGTCTGTTATTATGACCGCTACTTTAGAAAGAAGAGAAAGTACTAGTCTATGGGAACGTTTCTGTTCATGGATTACAAGTACTGACAACCGTCTATACATTGGTTGGTTTGGTGTATTAATGATCCCTACTTTATTAACTGCAGTTTCTGTATTCATCATCGGCTTCATCGCTGCTCCACCAGTAGATATCGATGGTATTCGTGAACCAGTTTCTGGATCTTTATTATACGGAAACAACATCATTTCAGGTGCAATCGTACCTACTTCAAACGCTATTGGTATGCACTTATACCCAATCTGGGAAGCTGCATCTGTAGAAGAATGGCTATACAACGGAGGACCTTACCAATTAATCGTTCTTCACTTCTTAATTGGTGTAGCTAGTTACATGGGACGTGAATGGGAGCTTAGCTACCGTTTGGGGATGCGCCCTTGGATCTTCGTTGCATTCTCTGCTCCAGTAGCAGCAGCATCAGCTGTGTTCCTAATTTATCCAATCGGACAAGGAAGTTTCTCTGATGGTATGCCTCTAGGAATTTCTGGTACATTCAACTTCATGCTTGTATTCCAAGCTGAACACAACATCCTTATGCACCCATTCCATATGCTTGGTGTTGCTGGTGTATTTGGTGGATCTTTATTCAGTGCTATGCACGGTTCTCTTGTAACTTCAAGTTTAATCCGTGAAAGTAAAGAAGGTGAATCTACTAACTACGGATACAAATTCGGTCAAGACGAAGAAACTTACAACATCGTAGCTGCACACGGTTACTTTGGACGTTTAATCTTCCAATACGCGAGCTTCAACAACTCACGTAGTCTTCACTTCTTCCTTGCAGCTTGGCCTGTAATCGGAATCTGGTTCACAGCTCTAGGAATCAGTACTATGGCATTCAACCTAAATGGTTTCAACTTCAACCAATCTATCGTTGATAGCCAAGGTCGTGTAATCAACACTTGGGCTGATATCCTTAACCGCGCAAACCTAGGTATCGAAGTAATGCACGAACGTAACGCGCACAACTTCCCACTAGACCTTGCGTCTGCTGATGTTCTTCCAGTAGCTGTAAGCGCGCCATCAATCGCTGCTTAATAACTACTTGAATTAACTTTTTAGATATTGATAGAATTTTTCTATCAATATCTAAAAACAATCATTTTTGAAAAATAAATTTTTTATTTTATTCTACTTCATAGACCTTATATTATGAAAAATATAGTAACCTAGCTATATACGCCAATTAACATGTTACCTAAAAAGACAATTAAAATTTTTGTAGGAAACCTCAAGTACATAATATTATTTTTATGTACTTAAAGTTCCAAATTTATTAGAAATTCATCTCTGCAGCTTGAACTTTCTCGAACTGTTTTTTCTTCAATACAAGCATTGTTTGAGTTAACATTGTAAGAACAGAGAACCCAATAAAGCCGATAATTCGATTAGGATCTTGTAAAACAATTTCACGTTCCGTTTGTCCAAAACCACCCACATTAGGATCAAGTGTAAGTTGTTGATCTTGGCGAACTAAATCACCTTTTTTAACAGTAACACTATATTCAGCAGGTATTGATTGTTCTAAAACTTTTCCATTCGTATCTTCAATTTTAACAATAACACCCTTTTCGTTTTGATCAATACCAGTTATCTTTCCAGTACCTTTAGCCAGCAAAGCATTGTTATTTGTTTTGTCGCCCGTTGGGTTAACTTGTGCGCGACCACGATTGCCGCCAACGTAAAGAGGATACTTTAAAAAATAAACACCTTTATCCTTTTTTGGATCAGGGCTTAAAATTGGGAAAGTTATTTCCTGATTTTTTTCGCCTGCAATTGGTCCAACTACTAGAATATTCTCTTGTTTTGGACTATATGGTGTAACATAAACTGACTTTGTTTTTGCTTTTAGTTCTTCTGATAAAGTATTTTTTGGAGCAAGTTTGAAACCTTCAGGTAGAACTAAAACTGCACCCACATTTAAACCACCTTTTTTACCATTTCCTAAAATTTGTTTTTGAGCGGTATCATAAGGAATTTTTACAACAGTCTCAAAAACTTCATTTGGTAATACTGCTTGTGGTGTTTCCAATTCAACTGGTTTTTGCGCTAAATGGCAATTTGCACACACAATACGACCATTAGCTTCACGAGGGTTCGGATAAGCTTGCTGAGCATAAATTGGGAATGCATCTGCTGAAGTAATGGAATTTGGAAGTTGTGCAAATAATAAACCAGTATAAAAACAAGTTGCTACAACACTTTTCCGAATAACTTCAATAACCTTTTTTTTCATTTTAACAACATGCATCATCAAAGAAAAATAAACAAAATTTTCAAGTACTAAAACGTAATGATTTCAAACTCAACGAAGAACAGCAATTTTTTCTAATGCTAAAACGAGACCTGTCCCTAAACAATAAATCAAAACTATTGCGCTTGCAAGAATTGTTTGGGTTATTGGATCTGTTGATGGAGTTAAAAAAGCTCCAATTATAGTTGCACCCAAAAGAATATACTTTCCAAGTTGAACATAATTACGACTATTTGCGATTCCTAAAAAACTTAAAATCAGTTGTAAAATAGGAATTTGAAATGTTAAAACAGCTGATAAATATAAAATCAACGATAAACGTGAATAATCTTCAAATGACCAAAGAGGTTCTAGTAATTCTTTTGTATATGTCAAAAAGAACGTTAACGTTGTTGGAATTAATATTTTATTTGCATAAATAATTCCAGCTAAGAAAAGAAAAGCAGAAATTATAAATAAAGATATTATTGCTTTTCTTTCTCTTGGTATAAAAGCTGGAAGAAAATAACAAAGGATTGAAATAGCTATAAACGGACTTGTTAACAACAATGATGTATAAAAGCTAAGTTCCAAGCTAAGTATTAAATATTTTTCAGGGGAAGGTTGAAAAAATCTTACCCCTTCTATAGAATGTTGAATAAAAAAAGTAATAAAACGAATATTAGTAAGGCAAATTACTAAAAGAATACTTAATAAACAGATTATTTGTAAGAATCGATCACGAAATTCCTGACTATGATCACTAAAACTTAGGTAAATCCGTTTTGATAGCTTGGTATTTAAGCGATCTAGTTTAAATTTGAATCGCATATCGTGAAAATTCTCGGCTTAAAAATAATTTGTTGTTGGGGTTTCGATTTATTAAATTTGGCTTGAATTTGCTGAGAAAGCTAAGGCTTGATATCTTGCTAATGTACGTCTAAAGTTAATGGTTGCTAACAATCGATCTTTAGGGTTTGTAGCTTTTGTGCAAGCTTCTGTAGCTTCAGTTAAAGCTTGTTTTGCTTGATCAAGTGTAATTTCACCAAGATCTTGTATTTCTTCTAATATTCTGACAATTAGTACTAATTCATTATTGTTGACTTTGGCAATGCCATCTACAATAATTATTGGTAACCAACGCCCGTCAATTTTTAATCGTACTACCCCCGTTTCTAAACCTGTTAGAATAGGTATATGATTGGGTAATATTCCTATTTCACCACTTAATGTAGGCAAAACTGCTTGTTGAACTTTATGTTCAACTGTTCGATTTGTTGCTATGATTTTTGTTTTCAAAAGCATTATTGTGAGATCCTTAATCTTTCAATTTTTGAGCTTTTTCTTCAACCTCTTCTACTGCACCTACTAAATAGAAAGCTTGTTCTGGAAGTTGATCAAGTCGACCACTTAAAATAGATTCAAACCCTTCAATTGTTTTAGATAGTGGAACATATTTACCAGATAATCCCGTAAATACTTCCGCAACGAAGAATGGTTGAGATAAAAATCTTTCAATTTTACGTGCACGTGCTACCACAAGTTTATCTGCTTCTGATAACTCATCAATTCCTAAAATTGCGATAATATCTTGTAGTTCTTTGTATCTTTGTAAAGTTTTTTTCACATCTTGTGCAATCTGATAATGTTTTGATCCAACGATAGACGGCTCTAACATAGTTGATTTTGATGCTAGTGGGTCTACAGCGGGATAAATACCTTTTGCAGCAAGGTTTCTTGAAAGCACTGTAGTTGCATCTAAGTGAGCGAATACAGTAGCTGGTGCTGGGTCGGTTAAGTCATCCGCAGGTACATATACAGCTTGAATAGAAGTAATAGAACCGCGAATTGTTGAAGTGATACGCTCTTGTAAACAACCCATTTCCGTTGCAAGAGTTGGTTGGTAACCTACCGCTGATGGTACACGCCCAAGTAAGGCTGATACTTCAGAACCTGCTTGTACGAAACGGAAAATGTTGTCCACAAAGAACAACACGTCTTGATTTTGAACATCACGGAAGTATTCAGCCATTGTTAAAGCACTAAGTGCAACACGCATTCTTGCCCCTGGTGGCTCATTCATTTGACCATATACCAGAGCTACTTTTGATTTAGAAAGATCAGAAGAAACAATTACACCAGATTCTAACATCTCCGCGTATAAATCATTACCTTCACGTGTTCTCTCTCCAACACCAGCAAATACTGACACACCACCATAGGCTTTTGCTACGTTATTAATTAGTTCCATAATCAATACAGTTTTACCCACACCGGCACCACCAAATAAACCAATTTTGCCGCCTTTTCTATAAGGAGCTAGTAAATCAAGAACTTTGATACCTGTTTCAAAAATAGAAGGCCGAGTTTCAAGTTCATAGAATGGAGGCGATGATCTGTGGATTGGCCAAGTTTGATCTGGGGAACTAATATCACCGCGATTGTCAATTGGTTGGCCTAATACATTAAATATACGTCCTAATACTTGGTTACCAACTGGAACTGAAATTGCTTTACCAGTATCGTTTGCTGGAAGATTACGAGATAAACCATCTGTAGGATTCATAGCAATTGTTCTTATAACGTTCCCACCCATCATTTGTTGCACCTCAGTAACAACTTGAACATTATACTTGTCAGTTGTTGAACCTGCACTGCTATTGCTAGTTAAAATTTCAATAGCACGGTAGATTTCTGGTAAATCGTTAGCTTCACATTTTATATCGATAACTGGTCCAATAACCTGTGAAATTTTACCAATAATACGAAGTGGCTGACTTGGTTTGCTTCCCATAGTGCAAATATTTTTAGATAGATAAACAAAAATAAACCAAGTTTCTAATTTCTTAAAGTTCGTTAATTTCAGATAAAGCTATGTCATATCTGGAGATTTACGTCCAGTTGTAATAAGCCAGTTTTCTGCTTCTATATAATTGTTTGGTGCTAGACGAATTGCTAATTGCCAGTATTTAGCAGCCCTTGCAAAAAGTTTTGTTGCTAGTTCTGATTCATTCTTTTCTGCAGATTTCATCCCTTGATAATGGTAAATAACAGCACTGTTATTGTATGCTTGAGATAACTTTTTATTAAGAGCAATAGCCTGATGATAATAATCTAATGCAATTGAGTACTCACCATTATTTGAGTAAATTAATCCAATATTATACAATATGTAGCTCCTATCAATTGGATCCTCTTCTAATTTTAAAGCTTCGTAATAACTTTCTAAGGCTTCTGCGTATCTTCCCGAAGATTGAGCTGTTAAGCCCTCTTTATAATAGTTAAAAGCTTCTTTTTCTTGACGACTTGCTGGTAAGATTTTAACTACACTTTCAGCCAATATCGTAAAAGTTTTATCAATAAAATTGTCGTTTTGTTGAAAGCGAGGCATTGTATAAATTTCCTAAAAAGATTTATATTGGTTTTTTTGGAACAAAAGGAAAAATACCTAGTATTCTTGCTTGTTTAATAGCTTTTTTTACACGATTTTGTTGATTACGTGTAAGGCGCGTAGCACGTCTTGCTAGTATCTTTCCATAACTCGTAGTAAATGATCGTAATAATGCTAAATCTTTATAATCGATAGGCCGATCTAGAGAAATTGGAGATAATTTACGTTTTGATTTTGACATGGTTCTTTATTTTGTTTCTCGAAATAATTGGTGTTGACGACAATATTTACAAAATTTTTTTAGCTCTAGACGACTAGAAGTATTTCGTCTATTTTTAACTGTTGAATACCTTGCTACACCTGAGGAATTTACATTACCTCCTTGTTTGGCAAGAGTTCGACAATTAGTACACTCTAATGATATAATAATTCGACTTCCTTTCATAAAATAGTTTAAACTTCCTTTTAATTATTTAAGATATAGTAGTTATTTCACTATACTATTATAATTAAAAAAATGCAGATTGAAAACGTACAAAATTTTTATTTCTTAATACTAAACATCTTGATTTTTAAAGTTAAGGCAATTTTTTGTACAAAAAATATTTTTAGCTGGGATTTGGTATAATACTCTGAGATAAAATAGTAAAATAAAAATTTATATGGCCAATCTAAAATCTTCAAAAAAACGAGTCCTAATTGGTATTAGAAACGCTGCAGTTAATCGAGTTTATAAAACTACAATCAAGAACTTAGTAAAACGATATCGACAAGCTATTAAGCTTTATTTAAATGATAGAAATTCAGAAAAATTTCAGGAACTTAAAGGTTTAGTTAATATTTTATATAGTCGTATTGATAAAGCAGCCAAAAAAAATGTATTTCATTCAAATAAATCTGCACGTCAAAAATCGCGAATTTTGACTAATCTTAAAAAATTAAATATTCCCTCAGTTTTTAGTAAATAAAAGTTTTTCCATCTTCGTATCACTGAGGATGGAAGAAAGATTATAAAAATTAAGATTTAAAATCTATATGGACCATCTTTTTTTAAATTTTATTCCGGATTTGATGGAAATCCAGAAAACTAGTTTCTGTTGGTTTCTTAGGAGTGGGTTAATTGAAAATCTAGATAAACTTTCTTGGCTTGCGAATTCAGTTGAAAATTATGAGATAAGGTTTTTTTCAAATGAATTTTACTTTGAATATCCAATTTCTGACATTTTAGATTGTAGATTAAAGCAAAGAACATATAACATTAGACTTGTTATCCCTGTAGAGATCGAAGATAAAAAATTAGAGTTAACTCATTTTGACGAGCTTTGTTTGTGTGAACTTCCATTAATGACACCAAGGGCAACATTTATCATCAATGGCTGTGAAAGAACAATTGTTGGCCAGCTTGTTCGTAGTCCAGGAGTTTATTACCAATTAGAGTACAGAAACAATAAAATCTTCAAGATGGAAGCAACTGTACTTGCTAATCAAGGCTCATGGGTCTATTTTGAAATGGATGAAGAAAATCGCTTGTGGATAAAAACTGATAGGATTGATCGTATACCATTTCCTATAATTTTGTCATCATATTCTGATCAACAAAATTTAATCCAACAATTAGACTACCATCTATATTTTGAATATCTTTTAAATTTTCCTGAATTATATCCTCTGGATCTTGAAGATTTTGAAGAAGCATGGTCAAATCTTTCAGAAGAAATTTTTGACGAGACAAAATATAACTTGGGAAAAGTTGGTCGGCAGAGATTAAATAATAGACTCCATTTACATCTTCCTTTAAATACCCTAACTTTAACTATTCGTGACTTAATTGAAATTCCAAATTATATGCTTGAATTGCGATTCAGTTTTGCTCAATCAGATGATATTGACAGTTTACAGAATCGACGAATTCGTTTTATTGGTGAATTACTACAAACTCAAATATCTCAAGCTATAAGTCGTTTTTCACTTAGTTTGGCTGAAAAATTGGATTTCACGACAACTTTTGATCTTACAACAATTACAGAATTAATTTATCCATTACCACTTCAATCGACAATTGATGAATTTTTTGCAACGAATCCGTTATCTCAATATTTAGATCAAATAAACCCATTAGCAGAACTTGCACATAAACGCCGTGTAACTGTTCTCGGTCAGGGAGGTATTTCAAATGAAAAAACAAGTTTAGCTATACGCGATATTCATCCAAGTTATTACGGCAGACTTTGTCCAATCGATACGCCAGAGGGTGAAAACGCTGGTTTGGTTGCTTCTTTAGCAACATATACAAAAGTTAATTCACAAGGTTTCTTGGAATCTCCTTTCTTTGTTTTAAAAAAAGGACAAATCATTGATTTAAATTATTTAAATGCAGAAAAAGAAAATGATCAGTTAATTGCCATGGGGGAATGTCGAATTAATTCGCTAGGACGAGTAATGGCAAAGAAAACTGGTACAAAATTAAATGAAGAATTTGAAATAAGTGAGACAGACTATCTTAATTTTCTTGCTTTTTCACCACTTCAAATTTTTTCTCCCGCCATTGGATTAATTCCATTTTTAGAACATGACGATGCAAATAGAACTCTAATGGGAGCACACATGCAGCGTCAAGCCGTTCCTTTACTGCGACCACAGAAGCCGATTGTCGGAACAGGGATTGAATTTCAATTGGCAATCGAATCTGGATTTTTAGTAATCGCTTATGCTAAGGGTCGCGTATCTTCCGTATCATCAAATAAAATTGAAATTCAAGATCAATTTGGAAAAGTAATTATTTATTCATTAGAAAAATATATAACCTCTAATCAAGATACTTCATTAAGTCATAAACCGATTGTTTGGATTGGTGAAGATATTGATCAAGGTCAAGTAATTGCTGATGGACCAGCAACAGATGAAGGTGAACTATCTTTAGGTAAAAACATTCATGTAGCTTATATGCCTTGGGCTGGTTACAACTATGAAGATGCTATTGTAGTAAGCGAACGTTTGGTTTATGAGAATATTTTCACCTCAATACATTTGGAAAAATTTGATTGTATAGTGGAGGATGGAGATCCAAACTCTGAAATAGTTACAAGAGATTTGACAGGTGTACATCCGCATACAATTCGATATTTAGATGAAAACGGTTTAATTTACAAAGGAGCTTACGTTCAACCAGGCGACATATTAGTTGGTAAATTAACCCCACGTAAGGGAGTGGATGAGCCTTATAATAGACTTTTAGCTGCTATATTTGGAACAAACGCGTTGATGAAAGAGGCTTCTTTACGCGTACCACTAGGAATTACTGGCCGTGTTATGGATGTGAAAGTTTTGACACCAAATTTGATTAGTGATTTACCTGCAAATACTCTTTATTTAATTGAAGTTTTTTTAGCTCACGTTAGAAAATTACAAGTTGGAGATAAGATGTCTGGTCGTCATGGTAATAAAGGAGTAGTTTCAGTAATAGCACCACGTTCAGATTTACCTTTTTTATCAGATGGAACAATAATAGATGTTATTCTAAATCCATTAGGGGTTCCCTCAAGGATGAATGTTGGACAATTATTTGAGTGCCTGTTGGGATTTGCTGGCGATAAATCCAATTCACGCTATAAAGTATTTCCTTTTGATGAAATGTATCAAAAAGAAGCTTCTAGACTTTTAGTTTACAATCAACTTTATCATTCAGTTAAAAGGCCTGATGTTTGGGCAAAAGATCCAACAGCTATTGGAAAAATGTTACTTTGGGATGGAAAAACGGGTGAACGGTTTGAAAATTTAATTACTGTTGGTAAACCTTATTTATTAAAGTTAATTCATCTTGTTGACGATAAAATACATGCTCGAGCAATCGGTCCATATTCTGTTATAACGCAACAACCACTAGGAGGTAGAGCCCGAGAAGGAGGTCAGCGTTTTGGTGAAATGGAGGTTTGGGCATTAGAAGCTTATGGTAGTGCGCATGAACTACAAGAATTGTTAACACTTAAATCTGATGATACAAAGGGTAGAATGGCAACCTATAGTTCAATTCTTTGGGGTGAAAAAGTACCAAAACCCGGTGTACCCGAAGCGTTTAGAGTTTTACTTCGTGAACTCCAAGCCTTAGCAATTGATATTCAGACTTTAAGATTTTATCCTACAAGACCAAGAATAGAGCCTTCAATAAAGTCAATAAAAATTTAGCTTGTAATTAATAAATTACCTCCAATAAGGTCAAAAAATGAACGTAAAAAAATCATTTTCTAAACATCGATATTTTAAACATTTTAGAAAAGTTAATCCACAAAACGCATTGCCTAATCAATTGTATAAAAGATGTTATCAAAAACCCTTACCCATAAGTTCAGAAGTAGAACGTCGGCGATTTGAAATGATCCAAATAAAAATGGCATCACCAAAAACGATTTTACAATGGAGTGAAAGAAAATTACCAAATGGAGAAATTATTGGGGAAATATTAAAACCTGAAACAATGAATTATAGGACCTATAAACCAGAACCATCAGGTTTGCTTTGTCAAAAAATTTTTGGACCTATAACAAGTTGGGAATGTGACTGTAATTTACCCAAACGAGTACCTAAGAACCGTAATAAACCAGTATATTGTGATATTTGTTGGGTTGAATTAACGGACTCTAGGGTAAGGAGGCATAGAATGGCTTATATCACACTTAATTTCCCGGCGACACATATATGGTATTTAAAAGGATCACCTAGCTATTTAAGTATTGTATTAGACATTGGTGTAAGGGAGCTTGAAAAAGTTGTATATTTCGAGGAAGGAACCATTAAAGTTGATGAAGATAGCGGTGAAGCTTATTTCGATATTAAAAATGACGAGTTATTAAGTTCAGAACAAATTGATAAAATCCAAGTTTCTAATCAACCTAAATATATTTACGATGGTATTTCAAAAAAAGCTTTAGATAATGATCAAGTTGCTGAAATTTTGGACCAATTTATGCTCGAAAGTGAAGGTGAAATTTTTAATGAAGAAGATTTACCAAATAAAAGTTTGTCTTCAGAAATTAAAGAAGTTGATAGTAAATCAATTGAATCTAGTTTTTTTAATTTAGATCTTGATATAAGCAATTACATTCCGCCAGATCCCTTAGAACCCCTTCTTGGTCCAAATGTTGATCAGGTAGAAGATTTAAACTGGGGTGAAGCTACTTTAAGCTGGGATCCTGATATCGCACTAAAATGTGACAATGATGAAGACAAAGCACAAGGAGCTGAAAGTGTTTTAAGGGCTCTTGAATCAATAAATTTACAATTAAAGATAAGAAATTTAAGGTCAGATCTAATTTTTAGCCCTCCAAGCAAACGTGAAAAAATTTTACGTCGAATAAGAATTCTTGAGGGATTCTATAGCAGTGAAATGCAACCAAGCTGGATGATATTAAGTGTATTACCAGTTTTACCTGCTGGTCTAAGACCAGTTTTTGAATTACCTACTGGTATGTACACAAGTTCAGAATTCAATGAACATTACCGTCTAATAATTACACGAAACAATCGACTAAAAAGATTACAAACAAAAATTGCTCCATTTTTTCTACTACAAAATGAGAAATTATTATTACAAAGTGCTATTGATGATTTATTAGATAACGGTAAACCAACTCCATTAAATCAAATGATCAAAAATCGCCCTTTACGATGTTTAAGTGATCTATTTTGCGGAAAGGAAGGGCGGTTTCGGGAAAATTTATTAGGAAAACGAGTAGATTATTCAGGTCGTTCAGTTATTGTTGTAGCTCCTGGTCTTGGATTAGATCAGTGTGGTTTACCTTATGATATGGCTATTGAACTTTTTAATCCTTACATTTTACGTTTGCTTTCAGAATTTGAAATGGTAGGAAGTTTAACTTCGGCAAGTGAAATGTTATCGCACACTACTTTTCCAATTTTGTGGGACATTTTAGATTTTCTAAGTCGTGTCTATTTAATTGTATTAAATCGTGCTCCAACATTACATAGATTTGGCATACAAGCATTTCAACCTGTAATTACGACAGGCCGTGCTATTCAACTTCACCCTTTAGTTTGCCCAGCATTTAATGCCGATTTTGATGGTGATCAAATGGGAGTACATTTACCTTTAACACTAAGAACTCAATCTGAAACATATGATCGATTGTTATCTACAAACAATTTCTTATCTTCTGCAACAGGTCGACCTTTGTTGACTCCAAGCCAAGATATAGTTTTGGGTTGGTATTATTTAACAGCTTATAATCTTCCAAAAACAAAATCTTCCTATACCTATTATCAAAATTTCAGGGATGTTATTAAAGCAGCTGAGTCAAATAGTTTATCAGTACATTCACCAATTTGGGTTAAATACACTGGTCAAATAGTTGGCATTTCAGTAAAAAAATCCGAGTTAAGAGGAACTAGAGTTTTTAAAGACAAAACAATTTTAGAAATTTACGATGAAATTCAAATAAGGAGAACAGAAAACGGTAATGTATTGACATGTTATATATTAACTACTCCAGGCCGTATTGTATTAAATGAATTAATTGCTGCTGCGATTTATGCTAAACCATTAAATTAAAATTTAAATAATCTTTTAAGAATTTATTTAATTTTTAAACAACATTAATTATCAATATGAAGACCTTAAAAACTAATTATTTCAATCAATTTGTATCACAATCCTATTCAAAAACAAAAAGCACTCGACTTTATACCTTATTAAATTATTCTGATAATAAGCTTTCTAAAAACAATAAAAATTCAATAAATTTTGTTTTTGTAAATCAAGCAATGACAAAAAAAGAAGTGGAAAATATTTTAGATTGGATGTTTCGGAATTTTGGTCTTAGAAAGGCTTGTATTTTAGCTGAGTTTCTAAAGGAAGGAGGCTTTAAATATGCTACACAAGGGGGAATATCTATAAATCTTGAAGATTTAAAAGTTCCATCAGCTAAACAAGATGTAATGATAACAACTCAAAAACAAGTTGATCAAGCAGAAAAACTCTATGAGCGCGGTGAAATGACAATTTCCGAGTGGTTTCAGAAAAGAATATCTTCTTGGAATGTTGCGAGTGAAAACTTAAAAAGTGAAATTGTTAGATTTTTCGAAGAGAATGATCCATTAAATCCACTTTATATAATGTCTTTTTCTGGTGCACGAGGTAATTTATCACAAGTTCGTCAGTTGATAGGAATGCGGGGATTGATGTCTGATCAAAAGGGTGAAATGATTGGTGCTGCAATCCAAGCTAATTTTCGTGAAGGATTAAGTGTAATAGATTTCCTTATATCATCATATGGTGCGAGAAAAGGTTTAGTTGACACGTCAATTAGGACAGCAGATTCTGGTCATATGACTAGACGTTTAGTTGATGCAGCACATAATATTATTATTTGTCAATTTGATTGTCGAACGTTAGAAGGAATAATCTTAAGTTGTCGAGATTCTGTTTTAATAAAAAAACAAAAATTAACTCAAAGATTAATTGGTCGCGTCTTATCGAAGCCTCTTTTTAACCCTTTAAATAAAAAAATAATTGCAAGTCGAGGTCAAGAGATTGACCACAAGTTAGCAAAATTAATTGATGATTTAAAAATTGACCATATCCAAGTTAGATCACCTTTAACATGTCAATCTTATCACTCAGTATGTCAAATGTGTTTTGGATGGGACCCCATACAACCTCGTTTAATTGAAATTGGTGAAGCTATAGGTATTATTGCCGCCCAGTCAATTGGTGAACCTGGTACCCAGCTGACAATGAGAACATTTCATACAGGCGGAGTATTTAGTCGAGAACTTAGTGAGCAAATTCGAAGTGAATTTTCTGGACAAGTCAAATTTCCATTAAATTTAAAAACTAAGTTTATTAGAACCCTAGAAGGAGATTTTCATCAATTATTGGAAACAAATTCATTTTTAGAAGTTTTAACATATGAAAATCAAACAGTTCGATTGCCTATTAATCGTGATCATCTTCTTATAATAAAAGACAAAGACTTTATAAGAAAAGGTGAGGTGATAATAAATATAACTTCATTTACAACTGAAGATTCAGAGACTGAGGTTCGTAAAACAGTATCGACACCGTTTGCTGGAGAGATTTTTTATGAACCAAGACAAAATTATAATTTCTTTGAATATAATTTTAGGGTCTGGCTTCTTGCTGGTGATTTGTTTACATTGCCCGCAAACGCAAAATTAATTAAACAAAGGATTAGTAAAAATCTTAATAAACAAAGTTTTGGATTTACAAACTTTGTTGTAAGACAGATTTCACGGAAACAATCATTTAGTTTTTCTAAAAACTATGATATTGAAAATATTAGTTCTTTTTGTTCTTTAGGAAATATCAATATATTTAAAAATCGAAACCGACAAACTCGATCTGATGATCGAATTAGATATTTATTATTATTGAATAATAAGGAAGTCTTAGCATTAACAGAAGACTTTTTACCAACATTTCAAGTAGATTTTAATTTATTTTGTTTGGGAAGATTTTTGAATAAAAATTATCAACTTCCATCAGGTGGTAGTTTAATTAATTTAACATTACAAAATTTACCAAACTCAACATCAAAAATAAAATTTTCTAATTTTATTGAAATTGAAAAAGGTGGTCTAATAGCATGGCTAAATGAAGATTTATACCCAATTTCAAGGAAAACAACAAAATATTTAAGACTTGCAGAAGGTAAGATTATAAAAAGGTACGAAAAGGGAATAAAAAATCGAACAACAAGCTATTCAGGTATTTTAAGGATTATTTCGAGTTTTTTAAAATCTCAAAAACGCGATTCTATCTTTATACAAACTGCTTCGGTGTATTCGATAAAAAGAAAAATAAACCAAATAGATTCATTGTTAAGCTATTTTGACAAAAGATTTTTCTTTCCTGGTGAAAAATTGTTGAATATCATTGAGATAAAAGAAGTTTGCTATTGCGAAATATTTCTAACCCAGAAAAAGATCAAATTTATTTTAAGACCAATAACACTATTGAATGTCATTCAATCTAAACACTACAATAGTAGTTATTCAGACTTAAAAGATATAAACATAGTTTTAGGAAAAAGGAAATTTTTAACAATTCCACCTAAACAAAGAATTTCGTTTAATCAAGTTAATTATTTAATCGAATCAGGTTTATTTTTATCTTCAACAACTCAACAAGAAACTATAAAAAAAGAAATTTTTACTAATTTAAGCTCATCACTAAAAACGAATTTCGAAATAAACTTCTCAAAACGTGAAAGCTTTTCAATAAAAACTCGTTTACCAGATTTAGTAAGAAGAGAAACAATATTGCTTTCACCACAAATTTCACCTTTTCAATTAGTTGAACCTTATAGTATTGTATCTACATTAAATAATGTGGGAAACTTTTACCCTAATCTGTCGGAAATAAGATCACAGTACTCTACACGTTATCGTAAATTACTTGTTATAGATTCATCTCATATAAGAACAGTTTATTCTGAAGAAAACGCTCAAATGAATCTTACAAATTCATTTATTTTTCCAGATCAAACTATAAATAACTTTGTTCAAGTTAATAAAGGTGGACAGATCATCCCTTTTAATGGTTTAGGAATAAAATTTCGTCTAGGAAAACCTTATCTGTTTACTGAAGGTGCAAAACTCTATCGTAATCATGGTGATCTTTTACCAGTTAACACGGTTTTAGGTTTTGTTACTTATAAGATTTTTAAGACGCAAGATATCACACAAGGTTTACCTAAAGTTGAAGAGATATTTGAAGCAAGACGACCAGAATACCCAGCAATAATAGCAAAAAAACCTTGTTTAATTACAAGTATAGATCAAAAAAAATTAAAACATTCAGAGAAAGAAACAGGAACTTTTTTAAGCTTAATAAATTATTCTGGCTATAGTAAAGCTATTTCTGAATCAATTTATCACTACCTAAATCTAAACCCTAATTATTTAGATGTACCACTTTACGAATTTATTAATTTAGGTGAAAGGTTGGAGAAAGGTAAAATAGATCCTCATGAATTACTTGAGATCTATTTTGATTTTTATTGTTTTCGTGACGCCCATCACAAAGCGTGTTTACGAAGTTTATATCGAATTGCATCAATTTTTTTACATTCAATACAATCCGTTTATAAAGGACAAGGTATAAATATTGCTGATAGGCAACTTGAAGTAATTCTTCGTCAAATGACACGAATGGGAATTATATTTAATCCTGGTGATACACCACTATTAGATGGAGAGTTTCTTGAGATGACGAGTTTAGATATGTTAAACTCTATGTTAGCTAGCAAAAATAAACGTCAAGTATATTATCGCCCTACAATCATAGGTTTAACAAAAGTAGCTTTGCATAGTGAAGGATTTCTATCAGCCTCAAGTTTCCAAGAAACAACAAGAGTATTAACACAAGCAGCAATAGAAGGAAAAAGAGATTGGCTAAGAGGATTGAAAGAAAATGTTATAACAGGTCATTTAATACCTGTTGGAAGTGGTTTATCTACATTTTCCGATCAATGGATGGTAAAAAACGTTTTCTTGTATGGTCGAACATTAATTTCCACAAATTTAAGACAAAAAATTTTAAATCGTCAAAAGCAACATAGAAAGAGCTTTAAAAAAAATTACTCATTTCAAAAAAGTTTTGATGGATTAACAGCTCAACCTTTCTTATCAAACTCTAAAAAAAATAGGATTTAATATTTTATTTAAAATTTAAAGCCAAAAAATCTGTAAAATTAAAAAATTTACACCTAATAGAGCAAAATCTTTATAATAATTAGTATAATAAGATATAAAAATTTAAGTGTTAAAAATCTTAACTTAATTAAATATATCATTTATGTTAAAAAAATAAAATAAATAGGATGACAGAATCAAAAAATCTTATTAATCAACAATTAAAAAATTCAAAAGATAAAATTAAACTTAGGTTAAAAAAGTATGCCAAACTAGGCCTTCATTACGGTCATTTAAAGAAAGATTGGAATGCTAAAATGGTTAGGTATCTTAATGTCTCGTTATTTAAAGCAGATCCCAAAAAGCATTATATAAAATTAACAACAACAGATCAACAATTACAAAAGGCTAGACTTTACTTAAGAAAAGCTCGCTCAGAAGGAAAAATTATACTTTTTGTTGGTACCAAAAAGCGTATTTCTAAAATTGTTAGAAAACGTGCCTTATCTTGTGGAAGCTTCTATATTAATTATCGTTGGCTAGGAGGTATGCTAACAAACTGGCGTACAATAAGAAAACGTATCCGTCGACTACGTGTTCTAGAAATGTTAGAGAAATATAGTATTTTAAATTACTACCCTAAAAAAGAAAGTAGCCGTCTAAGAAGAGAACTCTCAAGATTAAAAATTTATTTAGAAGGTATAAAAAAGATGTCTTATTTACCTGATGTCGTGGTTTTTGTAGATCAAAAGCATGAAATGACTGCTATAAAAGAGTGTCGTAAACTACAAATACCTACAATATCATTGATAGATAGCAATTGTGATCCAGATTTGTGTGAAATAGCTATTCCGGGAAATGATGATTCTTTACGTGGTATCGACTATATTTTATATCGTCTTGCCCAGGCAATAAAGCCAACAAAATTAAGCGGACAAGTAACTAAACCAACTATAAACTAATATAATAACACGTATATATCATTAGTTAATTTTTAAAACTAGTACTTCCCTATTTAATTTATTTTTTAATTAATAAAAAACTTACCTAAAAACTAACAAAAACAAGATTACATATTAAAATGTCAACCAAGAAAAGCGACGCTGATTTAGATAAAATAAAAACACTAAGAACAATGACTGGTGCTGGTTTAATGAACTGTAAAGAGGCACTTAAGTTAAAGAATGGAAATATTGATGAAGCTGTTCAATATTTAAAAGAAAAAGGTTTAGCATTAGCTAACAAAAAAAGCAGCAGATTAGCAAAAGAAGGAAGAATTGAAAGTTATATTCACCACAATTCTAGAATTGGTGTATTAGTTGAAGTAAACTGCGAAACGGATTTTGTTGCTCAGACAGATGAACTAAAAGCTTTTGCAAAAGAAGTTGCTCTTCAAGTAGCAGCATGTGATACTTTACGATATATTAATCGTGAGGATCTTAATGAAGAAGAATTAAGACAACTTAAAATTGATTTAGGAATACAAGAATCTGATAAAGGAAGTAATGAAAAATTGAAAGAATGCTTCTTATTGGATCAAACATCGCTAAAAAACTCGTCACAAACTATTAGAGATCGTTTACAACAAGCAATCGCCAAACTAGGTGAAAATATTAGAATTGCACGGTTCGTTCGTTTTGAGCTAGGTCAATAATCAACTACTTAGTGATGAATACATTATAATCATCTTTCAGAGAGAAAGTCGTAATTCTTTGTTTAGACTCAAATACAAGTAGTATGATAGTATCCTCAAGTACTTTAATTCAGATTGCAGATCTAGAAGTTGGTAAACACTTCTATTGGGAGGTTTTAGGGCTAAGTTTACATGGACAAGTTTTCCTTGTAAGTTGGCTTGTTATATTTTTAGTAGTTGGTGCTTCTTTGTTAGGTACGTCTAGTATTACAGAAGTTCCAAGAGGTATTTGGCAAAATGCAATGGAAGCGGTAGTAGAATACGTTCAAAATATTGCTAAAAGTCAAATTGGTAAAGACTTCAAGGAATGGGTTCCATTTATAGGAAGTCTTTTCTTATTCATCTTTGTTTCAAATTGGCTAGGTGCTTTAGTACCATGGAAACTTATCCATTTGCCAGAAGGTGAGCTAGCAGCTCCAACAAATGACATTAATACTACTATTTCTTTAGCATTACTAACGTCAGCAACATATTTTTACGGTGGAATTAAAAAGAAAGGTTTTTCTTATTTCGGTAAGTATCTTCAACCAACACCAATTCTACTTCCAATCAATATTCTTGAAGATTTCACCAAGCCACTTTCATTAAGCTTTCGTTTATTTGGTAACGTCCTTGCAGACGAATTAACAATTTCAGTTCTAACATTATTAGTGCCTGTTTTAATTCCTTTACCAATTATGATCTTAGGGCTTTTTGCAGGTTCAATTCAGGCATTAATTTTTGCTACACTTGCAGCGGCTTACATTGGTGAATCTGTTGAAGGGCATCACTAATCAAGAATAATAATAATCTTGGAAACATGTTAATTTTTTAGTTAAAGTTTGTATTAAAGATTTACTCATATGACAGATTCAATCGTTTCGGCAGCTTCTGTAATTGCTGCTGGTATCGCTGTAGGACTTGCTGCTATCGGACCTGGTATTGGACAAGGTAATGCTGCTGGTCAAGCCGTAGAAGGTATCGCTCGTCAACCGGAAGTTGAAGATAAAATCAGAGGTACTTTACTTCTGAGTTTAGCTTTCATGGAAGCTTTAACAATTTATGGTCTGGTTGTTGCACTTTCATTAATCTTCGCCAATCCGTTCACTTCATAAATTCATTCGGAAGGCATGCTATTAACTTTAAGGTTAGAAAGATTGCCTTCCTATAACTAACATTTGACATAAAAAATTATGAATGACTTTTTATCAAGTTATTTAATAAGCTTAGAAAAAACAGGTGGTCTTTTTGACATTGATGGTACTTTACCTGCATTAATGTTACAATTTGCTATCTTTGTTCAAGTACTAAGAGTCCTATTATTTCAACCTTTACAAAAAATTCTACAACAACGTGAGGATGAAATTGAAAATAATTTCAAAAATGGTCGAATAAGTCTTGACGATGTTGAAGAGCTTCAGAAGAAAATAAAAAAATTATTAGAGTCAATACGTCGTATAACATCACTTCGTGTGGAGAGACTTCAACGTAGACTTCAATCCTTATCTTTCCAATCGAAGGTTTCTCTGGAATCTCAACGAGTAGATTTTTACGAGGAAAATTTAAAAAATTACAATCCAATATCAGATGTAGCCTATAACTTAGGAGTTCGAACACTTCAAAGATTAGAATCTTATCTGAAACAAAGATTAATCTAACTTGATGGAGAAAAATAATGGTGGAAGAAAGTGGATTTCATTTAAATACTGATATTCTAGAAACCAATTTAATAAATATTATTCTGCTGATAGCCTTATTAATTTTTTCATTTGCAGAGCCTGTTAAAACAGGTTTAGCACAAAGACAGGCTAGAATTACAGAGAAGTTAGATACAGCAGCTAATTATCTTATTATGGCGAATTTTCGTCATAAAGAGAGTGTGGAAACACTAGAAAGAATCAGAAATTTTGCATTACAAACAAAAAAAGAAGGTTTAGAACAAAAGCGTAGATTACTCGAAGAGCAATCAGAACGTTTTTATAAACAGATAAAAGAAGAAATAAGATTAGGTAAAGAACTATTGCTTGAGACTAAACAAGCTGTTGATGGCCTAATTTATGACTCTTATTTAAATTTAGTACTATCTAAATCATCAACTATCAGATAAACGATATCATAAATATATCAATTTAAGATGAGGTTTAAAATATCTTAAAAGATGAACGAATGCCTAGAAAAATTGACGCAAAGTCGTGAAACAGGTTTGACTTCACTTCGAAACTTTATGAACATGTCAGCCTCTTTAGATCCATATCATTTATATGGTTCTATAAAGATGTTATGGTCATTAACCGAAAAGAGTTTACCCCCAGCGAAAACTTTGCCTGTCTCAGTAAAATCAAGTTGGACCGACGCAAAATTCCGTGATTCGAATTTTGAATCCTACATTTCTTTTAGAACAGCATGTGCTAAACAAGACGCCTACGATTATATTGTTTTAGGAGTCTTAGTACCTCTATGGTATTCTTGTGAAGAAGATTCTAGTCCAGCTGTTAAAGATTGGGTTTATCAAAATTTAAAAAATAGAAGTAAAGCTGGTCTTCCTGTAGTTAATCGACTTTTATTCAAACTTATTAATTTAGAACACGGAATTAAAGTAATAGACGAATTAAAAGTACCTGCGGGTTATAGTACTGAAAAAAATAGACAAAACCTTGTAGAAGAGGTTAATGTTCTAATGACTAAATATGGTGTTGCTGCAAATGAATATCTATTTAGAAAACAAATACCTAGTAAGAGAATTTTAGGTGGGTTCATCTGTCGTCTTGATTCAGCAATCTTTGATCAAACCGCGAACACTCGCCTACATAAAGAAATCATAAAACGACTAGTTAATATTTAACTGTTATAAATAGAAATTTCTAACCGAAGAAGGTTTTTAGGTGTCCACAAAAGAGTTTTGGACCATAAAATTAGGAGAAAAAGTGATTATATCTTTAAATTAATTTTAAGGAAGGATTTTTAATGAGCGATCTAAAAGAGCAAACAAAAAACAACAGCTCAGAGGATTTTGTTAAAGAAACCGGAGTAGTCGTACAAGTAGGTGATGGTATTGCCCAAGTCTATGGTTTCAATTTTGTAACTGTCGGTGAGATTGTAACTTTCAAAGTTGACGATCAAGAATCTACAGTAATTGGTCTTGTTTTCAACCTAGAAGATATGACGACAGGTATCGTAATTGTAAACGATACTACAAAAATTGTTGAAGGAACACTTGTAGAAAGAACAGGTAGAATTGCAACAGTACCGGTAGATGAAAGTCTTTTAGGACGAATTGTCGATCCTTTAATTAATCCATTAGATGGTAAAGGAGAGTTAGATAATTTATCATCATCGCAAATGCTAGAACCTCGAGTACCTGGTATTGTGGATCGTCAATCAGTTTGTGAGCCTTTACAAACTGGGTTGATGGCAATTGATGCACTTGTTCCGATTGGTAGAGGACAACGTGAGTTGATTATTGGTGACCGACAAACAGGAAAATCAACAGTTGCAATTGATGCAATTATTAACCAAAAAACAGAAGATGTTGTTTGTGTTTATGTAGCAATTGGTCAAAAAGCATCATCAGTAGCAAGTGCCATTCGTACATTAGAAGAGAAGGAGGCATTGAAGTATAGTGTTATTGTAGCTGCAAATGCTAACTCTTCAGCTCCTATGCAATATATTGCTCCTTATGTTGGTGCAGCAATTGCAGAATACTTTATGTATCGACAACGTCATACACTAGTAATTTATGATGATTTAACGAAACAAGCACAAGCATATCGTCAAATGTCATTATTATTAAGACGTCCACCAGGGCGTGAAGCATATCCTGGTGACGTGTTCTATCTTCACTCTAGATTATTAGAACGTGCAGCAAAATTAAATAAAACACTAGGTAGTGGTAGTATGACTGCCCTCCCAATCATTGAAACACAAGCTGGTGACGTATCGGCTTACATTCCAACAAATGTGATTTCAATTACAGATGGACAAATTTTCTTGTCGGAAGATTTATTTAACGCTGGATTCAGACCTGCAATTAACATTGGTATTTCAGTTTCTCGTGTAGGTTCAGCTGCTCAAACTAAAGCGATGAAACAAGTTGCAGGTACACTAAAACTTGAACTTGCACAATTTGAAGAATTACAAGCATTCTCACAATTTGCATCAGATTTAGATCCTGCAACTCAAAAACAGCTTGCTAGAGGACAACGTCTTCGTGAAATCCTTAAACAAGCTCCAAATGCCCCACTTCCTCTTGAATATCAAGTAGCCTATATCTATGCAGGGGTACGTGGACATTTAGATCAAATCCCAACCGATAAAGTTACTGAATTTTTACCATACCTTCGTTCATTTATTCAAGAAAAAATGCCAGTATGTTTTGACTTGATTCGAAATGAGAAAAAATTATCTAAAGAGTTAGATGACGTAATGAAAATTTTAACAGTTGAAGCTGCCTCTACTTTCCTTGGTGCTGCTCCTGTTGATATTAAATATCCTGAGTTAGCCAATATGCTTAAATCAGCTAAATAGAAACTAACTTAACTTAATTTGTTTGTCTATCATATAAAATGATAGACAAACAAATTCTAGACATAAAAACGAAGTCTAAATAATAACTTGACATTGCATCAAATTTATTGCAAAATATTTTATATGTTTGCCCCCATCGTCTAGTGGCCTAGGACATCTCCCTTTCACGGAGGTAACAGGGATTCGAATTCCCTTGGGGGTAGAAACTTGAACAAATCAGCGAGTATAGCTCAGGGGTAGAGCGCAACCTTGCCAAGGTTGATGTCGCGCGTTCAAATCGCGTTACTCGCTTTCTTAAATAAAGAAATATTAATAATTTAAATCTGAAGTATAATTTTTCTAAATAAATTATTAAATATTTCTTATTAAAAATAGTTTATTGATTTTTTTAATTCAATGAAAGCAAATTAACCTCCTCCAACTACTTGAACCAATTCTAGCTTGGTAAAATTTGATAATTTTAATTTATTAAGTTCTGCTTTTAAAATTATTTTATTGTTACACTCGAAAATGTTTGAGGTTATTTCTGATTCACTTATTTTTAAGAAAGATAAGTATTTATCTAAAACTACTTCATAATTCAAAATATATAATTCCCCATTAATTAAAACACTCACATATTTTTTGTTTTCAAAATTAGACTTCATGTAAAAAAAGTTATCCTGATCTTAATTAATCAAAAATCCTTATTCTCAATTGTATCACTGATTAATATTTTGAATGGCTGTATTTAAAATTAAAAAATGACTAGTAAAATATTAATATATTTTTTTTAATTTTGATATAAAGTAATGAAAATAAATATTATACTAAAATCAAATACAATAAAGAATAGGAGAAGGTAAATTCTCCACTCGGTTTAAACCGACTTTTGCTTTTCAAGTAAATTTGTCCTCTTTTTAAGGAGGACCTTTCTAATTTCCGAGAACGCAACAACCTACTGCTAAATATTAAGGAGTCAGACATGTTTCAATCTGTAGAAGAAAGAACACGAATCAAAAATGAACGTTATGAATCAGGTGTAATCCCTTACGCTGAAATGGGATATTGGGATGCTAACTACACAGTAAAAGATACTGATGTACTTGCGCTATTCCGTATTACTCCACAGCCAGGGGTTGACCCAATTGAAGCTGCAGCAGCTGTTGCTGGTGAGTCTTCAACAGCAACATGGACTGTTGTATGGACAGACTTATTAACTGCTTGTGACGTTTATCGTGCAAAAGCATTCAAAGTTGATACAGTTCCAGGTGCAGCAGATCAATACTTTGGATTTATCGCATACGAATGTGACCTATTCGAAGAAGGATCAATTGCAAACTTAACTGCTTCAATCATCGGTAACGTATTTGGATTCAAAGCAGTAAAAGCTCTTCGTTTAGAAGATATGCGTATCCCTTATGCTTACCTAAAAACATTCCAAGGACCTGCAACAGGTATCGTTGTAGAACGTGAACGTCTTGATAAATTTGGACGTCCATTATTAGGTGCAACAGTAAAACCTAAACTTGGTCTTTCTGGTAAAAACTACGGACGTGTTGTATTCGAAGGTCTTAAAGGTGGTTTAGACTTCCTAAAAGATGACGAAAACATCAACTCACAACCATTCATGCGTTGGAGAGAACGTTTCTCTTACGTTATGGAAGGTGTGAACAGATCAGCAGCAGCTTCAGGTGAAGTAAAAGGTTCTTACCTTAACGTTACAGCTGGTACTATGGAAGATATGTACGAACGTGCTGAGTTTGCAAAACTTATCGGTTCTGTTATTGTTATGATCGACTTAGTAATCGGTTATACAGCTATCCAATCGATGGCTCTATGGTCTCGTAAAAACGACATGATCCTTCACCTTCACCGTGCAGGTAACTCTACATACGCTCGTCAAAAAAATCACGGTATTAACTTCCGTGTAATTTGTAAATGGATGCGTATGGCTGGTGTTGACCACATTCACGCAGGTACTGTTGTAGGTAAACTAGAAGGAGATCCTTTAATGGTTAAAGGTTTCTACAACGTATTACTACAAACTAACTTAGAAGTTAACCTTCCACAAGGTATCTTCTTCGAACAAGATTGGGCAGCTTTACGTAAAGTAGTACCAGTTGCATCTGGTGGTATTCACATCGGACAAATGCACCAATTACTTCACTATCTAGGTGAAGATTGTATTATGCAATTTGGTGGTGGTACAATCGGGCACCCTGATGGTATCGCATCTGGAGCAACTGCAAACCGTGTAGGTATGGAATGTATGGTTATTGCTCGTAACGAAGGACGTAACTACCTAAAAGAAGGTCCACAAATTTTACGTGCGGCTGCAGAAAGTTGTACTCCATTACGAGTTGCACTTGATCTTTGGAAAGACATTACGTTCAACTACTCATCAACTGATACAGCTGACTTCGCAGAAACTACTACTAGACAGTAATAGCTAACGAAGTTTTTATTAACTAAAAATTTTTCCAAAAAGGAGCATCTGAAGAGTGAGATTAACACAAGGAGCATTTTCTTATTTACCGGATTTAACTGACGAGCAAATTTTAGCGCAAGTTAAATATATTATTTCAAACGGTTGGGCTGTTAGTATTGAATGGACTGAAGATCCACATCCACGTAACAGCTACTGGGAACTTTGGGGTCTTCCATTATTTGGAATTAAAGACGCTTCAGTAGTTATGTACGAACTTGACCAATGTCGTGCAGCACACCCTACAACTTACATCAAAATTAATGCTTTTGATGCAGCACGTGGTGTTGAAAGTTGTGCTCTTTCATTCATCGTACAACGTCCTTACGAAGAACCTGGCTTCTACCTAGAAAGACAAGAAGTTGAAGGAAGAAACCTTCGTTACACTATCCACAGTTATGTTGTAACAAAATATCCTCCAGGAGAAAGATACGTTTTATAATCTAAAACTTATCTAAATATTTTACGAGCCTCTATCTATTCTATAGATAGAGACTCGTAAAAAAACTTTTTATTATTAAGTTAAATTGTTATAATATGATTATTAAGGAAAACTTTAATGTCCTTGGTGATCTATTATTTTGACTTTAGTTTATTATTATGAATTTGCAGGTTCTTAGTCAGCTTATTGCCTTAACTTTTATTTTACTTTCAGGACCTATTATCATTACGGTACTTGCTTTTAAAAAAGCATCATATCTATAATTTATGAAGTCTTTGGTGATCTAAGTATTAGATCACCAAAAAGAAAATCAACGACTATATAATCAATTTAGTTTTTCTATGAGGTATATGTAAATATTATTTACCTCATAGAATTTTTACGAAGCGTCAAAAACTTAGCTTGTTGCTCGGCGAAGCTGCTGTAGGGCTACTCGACCAATATTGTAAAGCGCCCAGGACGCTGCTACTAAAACCGGAGTTAACATTATTAAAATTCGTGCGTCCATAAAATTTTGTATTCCTTGATTTAAAGATACCAAAAATATACCCATCTAGTAATGAGTTTATTTTTAAGTTAGTAACAATACGAAAGCAAAATAGCTTTTCCTATGACCACCAGTGAGTTGCCTGGGACTCGAACCCAGAACTTTTCGGTTAAAAGCCGAGAACTCTACCATTGAGTTAGCAACTCACCCATTTATATTTTAATATAAATAAAAAAGAAATATAATTGCATTTAAAACTCAAATTTATATAATCGATAACAGCTGATTAACTTTTAGTTATTGTAATTACATAAATTTGAGTTTTAAATTTGACTTATAAAGAAATTTTATTCAAATGAATAATCGCGTGCCTCATTATCCGTTTTAGATGTTGATTCGGGTTGCTGATAACGACGTTCTGCTCTCTGATAAAGATATTCACGTAGTTGCATTATACGTACATATAATTCTTCTTCACGTTCATAAGCTCTTGCAGCTTCGTAAAACTCATTTATTCTGATTGCGTCTTCTTTTTCACGTCTAATTTCATCTAGTTGATCAAAATAATAAGCAAGAACTTCACGCTCATAGGTACTTATTTTTGGAGCCATAGATGCTAATGTACATGATTCATCTAAAATATCAATTGCTTTATCAGGAAAGAACCTTTCAGGTATATAGCGATCTGCCATTTCTACAATTCTGATTACAGCTTCATTGGATACTAAAACTTTGTGATAATCTTCATATTTATGACGAATCCTTAAAAGAATATCGACAGTTTCTTCTACACTTGGTGGATTTACTTTTATCGGTTGAAAACGTCTTTCCAATGCAGGATCACGTTCAATATATTTTCTATACTCATCAATTGTTGTTGCCCCTATACATCGAAATTTGCCACGTGATAAAGCTGGTTTTAACATGTTGGCTGCATCCATGGTTCCTTCAGCGGATCCAGCACCGATTAATGTATGGATTTCATCAATAAATAAAATTAATTCAGGAGACTCTTTTACATGATCGATTAACATCTGTAAACGCTCTTCGAATTCACCTCTATATCTTGTACCAGCAACTAATGCTCCCAGATCAACCGTAATAATTTTAGATCCTTCTAATTTTGGAGGTACTTCATGATTAACAATTGCTGTGGCTAAACCTTCTACTAGAGCTGTTTTTCCAACACCAGGCTCACCAACAATGACAGGGTTATTTTTTGTTCTTCGACAAAGTACTCGTACTAGTCTTAGTAATTCACTTTCACGCCCAATCATTGGTTCTAATTTACCTAATGCAGCATCTTGCGTTAAATCATGTGTAAACGTATTAAGTTCATATAAATCCTCTTCTTCAAGACACCAATACTTTTTGTTAATATCTATCATAAATAAATTTATTTTTTGTAAAAAAGTGTATATATTCATTAAACCATAAAAAACTTAACTTAGTTTTGAAAAGTTAAGTTTAGTTTTATTAATATTGTAACTTAATTTTGCTAAAATCACGTTCGGAGAAATCCAATCATAACCTTTTCGTTCTAATGCAACGAGTAATTTATTTTTACCTTGGCAAATTACTTTTCCGGATTCTAAAATTTGTATAGTATCTGGATGTAAATAATCTAATAAGCGTTTGTAATGTGTTATTAAAAGGAATGATTGAGGAGCTAAAAAAAAATTTCGATTTAAGAAACCGTCGATATGATATATCAATATACATTTAGCAAGTACTCTTAAAGCATCAATGTCTAAACCAGAATCAATTTCATCTAATATACCACATTTCGTCTCTAATAAAGCTAATTGAAGTAGCTCATTTTTTTTCTTTTCTCCACCAGAAAAACCTTGATTTAGAGGTCGTCCCAGAAAGTTTGCAGGTATTTGAAGTAAATTAGAAAAATGAAGACTTAAATTTAACAATCTCAAAGAATTTTGCCCTATAAAAGAAGTCTTATTCCATTTCGATAAATAGGCAAGGTTTAGGAAATCTTGATTTGTCACACCATTAACTTCAACAGGATATTGGAAACCTAAAAACAAACCGTTTTTTGCTCTTAACTCAGGGGGCAATTCGCTAATAGGTTGATTTTGATACCATACTGAACCATGCTTTATTGAATAAGATGGATGTCCTGCAATAACTTTTGATAAAGTACTTTTACCTGAGCCATTAGGACCCATAATTACCTGAATTTCACCACTATACAAAGATAAATTAATACCTTTTAAGATAAAAAGGTCTTTCTTTTTAGCATCAGATGTATTTGTTGTAGCGACTAAATTTTTAACTGTTAATAATAAACTATTTTGTTCCATTAGAAAAAATTCTACTTATTATACATATTAATAAGTTTTTATTAAAAAATATTTTTGATACAGATTACGTAATACTATTTTCAAGTCTAACTTCCAATAATTTTTCAGCTTCGAGCGCAAACTCCATTGGGAGTTTTTGAAATACTTGACGACAGAACCCGTTCATAACCATCTGAACAGCTTGTTCCTCTGTCATACCACGCTGTTTGAAATAAAAGATTTGCTCTTCATCAATTTTAGATATGGAAGCTTCATGTTCAACTCTAGCTGTTGAATTCCTTACATTAACATAAGGATAAGTTGTTGTATAGGACTTGTTTGCTAACAATAGCGAATCACATTGGGAATGACTTATAGACTTACTCGCTTTCCTACCTAATTGTATCAATCCACGATAGGTATTCATAGAGTTACCACCTGAGATCCCTTTTGATAAGATTTGACTTTTGGTTCCATAACCAATATGAATCATTTTTGTACCTGTATCAGCTTGTTGGTAATTTGTTGTTAAAGCAACAGAATAAAATTCACCTTTCGATTTATGACCCAATAGTACACAGCTAGGATATTTCCATGTTACAGCCGATCCGGTTTCCACTTGAGTCCATATAATTGTGGAATCAGGACCTAGACAAACGCCACGTTTTGTAACAAAGTTATATATTCCTCCTTGTCCTTTTTTATCACCAGCATACCAATTTTGTACTGTTGAGTATCTTATTGTTGCACCTTCAAAACAGATTAGTTCTACAATAGCTGCGTGCAATTGATTAGTATCATAGCGTGGAGCAGTACAACCTTCTAAATAACTTACTTTACTTCCAGGTTCCGCAATAATTAGAGTCCGTTCAAATTGACCAGATTGCTCATTATTAATTCTAAAATATGTTGATAGTTCGATAGGTGAATTTAAATTTTTTGGAATATAACAAAAAGATCCATCAGTAAAAACCGCAGAATTTAAAGCTGCATAGAAGTTATCAGATATAGGCACAACACTTCCTAAGTATTTTTCTAAAAGCTTTGGATAATGTTGAATTGCCTCTGAAATTGAACAAAAGATGATTCCATACTTTAATAATTCCCTTTTAAAGGTTGTGAATATGGAAACACTATCAAATATGGCATCAACTGCTACATTTGAAAGCTGTTTTTGTTCATTAAGTGGAATACCAAGCTTTTCAAATGTGCGCAATAATTCAGGGTCAACTTCGTCTAAACTTGTCACTGTAGACTGTTTTGGCGATGAATAATATCGTATTTCATCGTAGTTTATAGGGGCATAAATTAACTCACCCCATGATGGGCATGTCAAAGCCTGCCATTTTTTAAAAGCTCTTTTTCTAAAATTTAAAAAAAATTCAGGCTCGTTTTTCTTCTTAGAGATCTTCTCAACAGTTTGAATATCAATACCACGATCTATATCATCAGTTTGTATAGATGTAGAAAAACCATACTTGTAAACATTACCTTTCCAGCCTCTTAATCTCATCGAACCTAATTTTGGTCGACGATTTAGTAAACGAATAGATTTTTTTCCCAAAAATTTTACCATTAAAGTTCTCCTATCTTTTTATAAGAGTAGTATATCAATTATTATTAAGCTAAAGTAGTATGTTGTGAAGCTAAAAGTTAATATATTATCAACTTGAGCAGAGAGGGATTTGAACCCTCATCCAAAAAGGGTCACATTTTGAGTGTGATGCGTCTACCTATTTCGCCATCTGCTCTTCAAACTTGTGTTTATTCTAAAACATTGGTTTATTACAGTTATAATAGAATATTAAGGATTATAAAATAATAATGCTTTATTATGGAATGGAAATCTTTTGAATATTTATTAAAGTCTATCATTTTTTATTCACTTTGTGGATCTACAGTACTTACTTTTATTACCTTAACAAATAAAGATAAAAATTCAATTTTTTTAAAATTGAGTGTATATTTAAGCGATATTTCAACTCTACTATTTGTAGTTCTCTTATCTGGAAGATGGATTATGGGAAAATATTTTCCGTTGAGCAATCTTTACGAATCGTTATTGTTTCTTTGTACAGCTATATTGTTAGTTCAAAAATGGGCAGAGCGTAAAATGTTAAGCAGACTTATTAGTAGCATGGTATTACCTGTTGTTTTACTAATTTTTAGATTTGCAACAAACGTTTTACCTAACGAAATGCAGTCAATTACAAGTTTAGCTCCATCTCTTCAATCTAACTGGTTAATGATGCATGTAAGTATTATGATGGTAAGTTACGCAAGTTTAATTGTTGGATCACTATTATCAATTTTACTTCTAGTATTATCCTTTAAAAAGGATTCTATATCAAAGCTTTCGTCAACACAAACAAATGAAAATAGAGACCAACTAATCGTATCATCAACCCTTAATATTGATAGTACAACTACAATAGCTAATAAACCAGTTGCTCGTTCTATTTCAGAGTTATTAGACATTTGGAGTTATCGTCTTATAGCTTTTGGATTTCCTTGTTTAACTTTAGGGATAATTTCCGGTGCAGTTTGGGCAAATCAAGCATGGGGATCTTATTGGAGCTGGGATCCAAAAGAAAGTTGGGCCCTTATAACATGGCTAGTATTTGCAATTTATTTGCATAGTCGTTTAATAAAAGGTTGGCAGGGTAAAAGGCCTGCAATTTTAGCAACTATAGGTTTCTTTATTGTATGGATGTGTTATCTTGGAGTTAATTTTTTAGGGCAAGGACTTCATAGTTATGGTTGGTTACAGTAAGTTCTCTAATAATTTTATAAATTTTTTCAGATTTCTGATCCCCAATAAAGACTATTTGAAATTTTCATATCTAAGGCTATTAAATAAGCATTTGTTGTATGAAGTTCAACAAAATTAGTTTGTTTTAATGTTACGTAAATACTTTTGTTAAGAACTTTAAATGAGAAAATTTTATTAAAAATAATATACCTACGTAAACTATTTTTATAATTGAGTTTAAAAATTTTGCTAGAAACATTAAATTCTTTATTTAATATAATAAATTTTGATTTATTATGAAAATAAATCAAACTAAACTTTGTAGTTTGAAGAAGGTCTTTTTTTGATAAAAGATTAATTAAAGGTGATTTTAAAAAAGAGCAAAGTGGTTTGTTCTTTTTTATAACGGTTAACAGATTTGAACCTTTCAAATCAATTGCATAAGATCGTATTAAAGGGTATTGAGGATGATTTATATTTGCAAGTTTTTCACTCTCCTCAAGAATTTGAAAAAAACGCTCTATATAATTAAAAAGAATTAAACCAGCAGGGCTCAACAAAAGTGATGTTTTACTATTAACTTGTCTAAAAACTAAAAAACCCATCTCTTTTTCTATTCTACGCAAAGCTAAACTAATTGCTGGTTGAGTTAATGCTAAACGTTTAGCAGCTTTACTTAAGCTACCCAAAGTAACAACTGTGTAAAATATTGTTAATAAGTCGAAGTTTAATTGTTTAATATTCAGATTTATAAAATTCTTTTTTTCTTCGACGTTTAATGTTTTATATTTATTTATATAGTAAATATGTCTACGTAATTTTGGAGTAAACTGGTAATTGTTTAAAATAATAGTGCTATTAAAATTCGAGTTAATAAGAAGATTTTTAGTTTTCAACATTAAGGAACTTGTTTAAGTTTTGTTTGTGAATTTGGGTTTGTTATTAAACCCAAATTCATTAAATCTACCTTTCAATAGTTAAAACTTCAACTATTCATTATTGTTATTTTGTAAGCGTAAAAGGAACGAACGTAATAACTTTTCATCAAGTTTAATCAATTCCAAATAAGCATTAAGATTTTTAGGAATAATTGAAAATCGAATTTGAATATAATCACCTATTGTATTATCCGAAATAGCATAAGTTAAACGACGTTTGCCCCGATATCGAATATGTATATTGTTTGCTCCAAAACTTTTTAATCGCTTAGCATAATAAAAAGCAATTAAATAGAGTTGTTCTGGAGAATAATTTGGCTTAAAAAGTAAAATAGCTTCGTAAGATGAAGATAAACTTTTCATAAAATTTAAATAGTTTCTTAAAATTGGAATATAAAATAAGGAATAAAGGAATTTAGAAATTTAGAACATAGAATTTATTAATTTTAGAATTTGTAATGTAAAGCCTTGCTTAGAACGATTCGTAACACCAATAATTTTTAGTTTGGATGGATTTGAGATAATCCATATCCGTGAATACGAACTGTAACTAACAAATGCACTAATTATTAACAAACCAAAACCTAAATAAATCACAAATGTTCCCGGATCAAATCGAATTTGTAAACCTGTACAACTAATAACCTCTAACAATATTAAATTGATAGAAGCTGATATAGGTGAACCAAATTCTAGAATATCTTGAAGATTTTTTTCTTGATTGCTTGCAAATAGTTTTCCTGTCAAATCCTGTAACAATAAAATTCTTTCTTGATTTGGAAAAGGCAACCAAGTTACCCAATTTTTCGATTGGTTGACTGTCAATTCATTGAAAGGAATTTGGTAAAACATTTTATTGTAATAGGCTGTAAAACCTACAACATCCCAATCCGTTTGGTACCATTGATAATTATTAAAATTCAATGGGTGATTGACAGATAGAGTTAACCAATCTTTTTCACTACCATACGGCGATAAAATAGATAAATTTGAATAAAATTGATGAGTAATTCCAGTTGATTGGTATGTTATCCAAAAATCATTTATACGTATTGGGAGTAAAGGTAGGTAATCAAAGGTTGCTGGTGAAGGAACATTTTGCAAATATACAATTTCGCCTTTAGGAACTAACTCTTGTACATTGAAACCTAATAAAGCAGATATTAAAGATCCAATAAGGATACATATAATACTAAAATGAACAACTATTGGTCCAAACCTTCCTGCAAGACCTTGATAAGCATAGAAACCTGTTCGTTTTTGAAACAGAGAATAATTTGTATCAAACAATTTAGTAATCAATGACCTCAAATATTGATTACTTACGTTTGAATCTAAATCGGGCTTAAAAGGTATTGAAGACTGTTTAAAAAAATTTATACCTCGACAAATATCATAAGACGGTAACTGTTGAAAGTATGTACAAGATAACAAACTAACACCAAATAAAAAGGTAAAAATTTTAAATATAAAACTCGAAAAAATGGGATATGATTTTATGGAGTTTGTTACGTTTTCTTCAAGTGAACTAGAATTATTAAAATCAGACACTATAGGGGATTGGGGAATCTCACCTTGATCATATATAGATCCTAGAATGCTCAGAATAACTAATATAAAAACTATAAATATAGCGACTCGCATGTCTGCAAGCCAGCGTACTATTTGTCGCATAAGATGTTTAAAATTTTAATGAATTTATAAGCTTTTATTTAGGAAGCGGAACGTATACGTCCAGAGCGCACCCAATTTTGTAAATCGCCAACAATTTGACTGTTTAATTTCGCTAAGGGAACTGTATTTTTTATTTGCAATAATATATCTTGATTAGTAAAGTCACGTTTTTGATTAAAGGCGTAATACATTGCTTCAATGATAACTTGCCTTATTTCAGCCCCTGAAAAATTGTTAGTATTCATACTAAATAAATCAACATCATAGAATTTCCATGTTTCAGGTCGAAATAGCTTTAGATGTACTCGAAAAACTGTTTTACGTTCTTCGTATGTAGGTAAATCTAAAAAGAAGATTTCATCAAATCTTCCTTTTCGAATTAACTCTAATTGTAATGCTTGGAGATTATTTGCGGTTGCAACAATAAAAACGGAAGATTGCTTCTCGGCTAGCCATGTTAATAAGGTACTCAAAACACGATTTGTTGTACCGCTATCTCCACCTTGATTGATAAATTGAAAACTTTTGTCGATTTCATCAATCCATAAAATACAGGGTGACAAAGACTCAGTAGTTTCAATCATCTTTCTTACACGACTTTCCGATTCACCTACAATACCACCAAAAAGTCGTCCTAAATCTAATTTGAACAATGGTAAATTCCAGTCGTTTGCAAGAGCTTTAGCAATCATCGATTTACCAGTTCCTTGTACCCCTACCAATAAAACTCCTTTAGGGTATGGTAAACCGTAATTTAGTGCTTTTTCAGAAAAGTTTAATTTCCTAAGATTAACCCATTTTTTTATGCTTTCTAGACCTCCAATTTGCTCAAAATTTATCGAAGATTGGCAGAATTCTATAAATCCATTTTGATTAACTAATGCTTGTTTTTCTTGAAAAATAAAATTAAGTGTTTTTTGATTGAAGGTATTGCCACTAATTAAAGACTTACAAAAAACTTGTCGGATTTTTTCAAGTGAAAGACCAAGTGCAGCATTAACTAAATTATCAAAATATTCCTCGTCAATTGGTTTCTTAAATAATTTACTTAACCTTAAAAGTTCTAAAGAAATTTCTAATCGAGTAGGTTTTGGTAGTTCTAAAACTATAAAAATATCAGCTAATTGATTTGGTAATTCATTTGTGGAATTTAAAATAACTAAATTTTTTGGCTGACGTCTTAAAATAGGTAATAAATTACGTAATTGTCGATTGATATTCAGCTCTTGAAGAAATCTTGAGTAATCTTTAAGAATTAGTAGACATGGAGTTTCGGGCAATAACGTCTCTAATTTCAATAAAGCATCTACCGGATTACGTCTAAGTTGATTACTAGAATTCGAATCATTAAAACCATTAACATAATCCCAAGTATAAATTATCCTTTGAAGTGGATCACGCATCAACTTTCGAATAATGTATTCAACCCTCTCTTCTTCATCACTAATAACGTAAATAAATGAAGATTTTGATCGTAAAGCAACAAGAAATTCTTCCTCGAAATTCATTTAAATATCTGATTTATCTTTTATTTATAAAATTAATTAGAGAAAGTTTTGGCTAAAACTTTTCGTCCTTTTCTTCTACGTAATTTTATAATTTTTGAAGATTTATAATTAGCCATTCTAGCTCGAAATCCAGATTTGCGAACTGCTTTTCTTTTGGTTCCACAAAGAGTACGTTTTGTCATTTAATAAAGTTTTAGTTATTTTTTATTTATTGTATTTAATCAAGTTCAATTACCTCTTCAATACTAATATTATCGAAGATTTCGGTTTCACCTTTACTTAAGGTAGCTAAAATAATTGTTTTAAGACTTTTTAAAAACTCTTTAAAACCAAGACCACAATAATATTCATATTGTTGAATTGGATCTTTTTGAGCATAAGCTTGCCAACCAATAGTTTCACGAGTTAACTCCATAGCTTGTGAGTATTTTACCCAAAGTTGATCGAGTTTTGTCATAATAACTTGTCTTAAACTTAACTCAAAATCTTTTGTAAAAAATATTTTACCCTCTATATTATTAATATCATAATTTATTGTGGCTTGATATAAAAGAAATTTCGATTCTTTTGGAACAACATCAAATTTGTCAAATAAAGAATAAAGTTCAACAGCTCGAAAAGGAAAGAAGTCAAAACTTGGAGATACTAATAAATTTATAAAAATAGATCTATAACTTCTAGCAAGCAATAGCTTGTTACGAAGAAAAAAATAAGCTAACCGATAACGATGAAATATCTTATCATAAACAAAATTCATCTTTCTACCTTCATAAAAGAAATTTTCGACTCTTTTCTGAACTTTTGAAATAGAATCGGCCAACCACTTTCCGCTTTGTCCTCCAATAACATCACCATTGTCCTGCGGTAAACTAATCAATAACTTATCAAAAATAGCACCACCATAACGTGAAAATAGTTCATCTTCTAAACTAATGAAAAAACAAGATTGCCCAGGATCACCTTGTCTCCCTGATCTTCCCCTTAATTGATTATCAACCCTTTGGGACTCATGACGTTCACTGCCAAGAATTAATAATCCTCCTAAGTCCAAAACGGTTTCACGTTCTAAAGACCATTTTTTACGGAATAGATTTTCTATAAACAAAAATAATGCTTTCAACCGTTTTCCAAGTTCTGATTCATTCGGTAGCTGATCAACATCAACAAGTCTTTCAATGAATTCAAGACATTCTGTTAAAGGTAGTTGCGATAATTCAGCTTTTAAAAATTTCATGTCATCAAGAACTTGATGAAAATAATTCATTAGGCCACAGTTATCATCAAATTTTTTTGAAAATATAATGTATTTAAGCAGAGATCGAACATAAGAATTTACTTCATACTTTAAGTTTCCCCCCAATAATATATCTGTTCCTCTTCCAGCCATATTTGTTGCAATAGTAACTGCTCCTAATTTCCCTGACTGTGCAACAATAGCAGACTCTAAATCAATATTCTCGGGTTTTGCGTTTAATATTTTACAAGGAATATTAGAATAGATAAAAAGCTGCTTTAAAATCTCAGAGTCTTCAATTGTACTTGTTCCTACAAGTACAGGGCGCAAAGACTTATACATTTCTTTGGTTTGAGTCAAAATAGCTTGAAATTTGCTTCTTTTTGTCTGAAAAACTAAATCCTCTAGATCTTTTCGTTGAATTGGGTTTTTTGTTGGTACAACAAGCACCTCCAAATTATAAAAATCTAAAAACTCTTTTTCAGAAGTTTTAGCTGTGCCTGTCATTCCAGATAATTTAGGAAAAAGTGAAAAGAAATTTGGATAGGTTATTGAGTTTTGAGTAATAGTCTGCTGACTAATTTCTAAGTTCTCTTTACATTCTATAGCTTGGTGTAAGCCGTCTGACCATTTCCTACCTATAGCAATACGTCCAGTAAATTCGTCAATTATTTGTACTTGGCCATCTTGGATAATATAATCTCTATCCATGTTATATAAAAAATCTGCCCGTAAAGCATTTTGTATATATAAGACCCATGAATTCTGTTGATTATATAAATCAGTGGTACCCAAAGCTAATTCTAGAAACCTATACCCTTCCTCCGTAATTGTAGCACGACGTTTTTTTAAATCAATCTCAAAATGTCTGTTACGAACCATTGATCGTGCAAGCAATTTAGCCATATTAAAACGTTTAGAATTTAACGGGACGGGGTTACCAATCACCAAAGGAGTACGAGCCTCATCGATTAAAACAGAGTCAACCTCATCAATTAAGCAGAAATAAAATGGCCTTAATACTTTTTTGCCTGGATCAGTTGCCATATTGTCACGTAGATAATCGAAACCTAACTCTGAATTTGTAATATAAGTTAAATCAGCTGCATAATTCACTTGCCTAGCAAATGTATCCATAGTTTGTTGAATTAAACCAACATTAAATCCCATAAAATTATAAACAGATTGCAAATTTTCTTTATCTCTTTTAGCTAAATATTCATTTACAGTAACAATCTGTAAACCTTTTTGGCCTAATGCATGAAAACCTGCAGGTAATGTAGCTACTAGGGTTTTACCTTCACCAGTTTTCATCTCAGCAATCTTACCATCTTTTAAAATTAATCCCCCAAGCAATTGAGTTTCAAAGTGTTTTAGACCTAGTTTTACTGATGTTGAATAACGCGTAATTGCAAAGCTTTCAATAACTAATGAGTTATCATTACTGTTTTGTTTATATTTTTTTCGTAAAATGTTAACACGATCTTTAATTTGAGCTTCCGTAAAATTAGAAAATTTATTCTCCAAATCCACTATACCTTCTACCATCGTGAAGTATTCAGTTGGAATTTGAGCTCGACGAAAAACTCCACCTAAAGTATTAAAAAGTTTGTTCATAAATTTGTAGTAACAGATTTTTTCAGGATCAATTGGTTGTAAAAATTAATAAATCAGAAATTTTTATTCTATAATATTACTTTATTTTGATATTAAAATATTGTATAATTTTAAAAACATTTAAAAATTTGTGTATATATATTATTTAATAAGGTCATTATAAATGAGTAAAGTTTATTCGCGAAATTTTTATACAAATCCATTTCGCTATAGAAGCTTTGATAATAAAATAGATCAAGCTGAAGTTTTAGAAGAAGTTGAATATACCCTTGAACCTTTTTTAAACGAAAAATTTCCGTTAATTAAAGACTACATTGATGAATTAGGAAATATTAAATCAGAAGCTAAAATCATACAATTGATTAAAGAAAAATTGAATTTTTTAAAATCAGAAGTGAAAATAATAAGATTCATTAAAGAACAGTTGAACTCGGTATCTAAAAACTTTAATTTTTCTTTGAATGATTTAGAAACTTATAATACAAATTTGCGTTATTTGGAACTACCTCTTCATCCTATGGTGGATAAAAATGGTTTTGAAGTGCAAATGTTATCTAATGAACTGATCGATGATGCTATTGATGATATGGAGGATGGTTTTAGTTATGTTTATGATTACTGTTCAAAAACACTTCCGGAAACACTGGATTTATGGTATGATTACGCAGATTTCTCTCAAGTTGAAACTCCAATTATTGCACAGGATATTGCACTAGATGAAACATTTGAGACTATCGAGGAACTTCTTATAGACTTTTATAAAAGCCAGCAAAAAGAACCAAATAATTTAATTAACCTAAAGAATCTAAAAACTTTAGTTAAGCGAATTATCGATAGGGATTTCAATGCAAATCAAGAAGACCTAAAGAATTTAATTAAGCGTACTATCGCTCAGGATGTCAGTACAGACCATGAAGACTCAAAAGATTTAATTAAGTGGATTGTCACTGCGGATTTAAATACAAACTTATTAAAAATCTTTAAGCCAACATTTAAACAAGAAATATTAGATTGTTTAATTATAATTTTAAAAAGTTTATTTTGTTTGTTACTATTTTTACAAATTATGAGAACTTTATTAAAATCCTATTTCCTAAGTAACATTAAAGAGAAAGCAAAAGAGGAAATAGTAGAAATCTATAATAATATATTCAAAATCCAGAAGTCTGAAGTAAAGCCTAAGAAGAATCCTAAATTAAAAACCAACTCCATGTGTTTTAAAAAAATAGGAGATAAGTGGACTTACATTAGAAGAGTAAATTCAAATTTAGATATAGCGGAACCAGACGTAGATATGACAACTTGGGATTTTATGAAAGAACAAAATCAAAAAATTAATTCGAGACTATTTCATTTTAGACATAAGTTAAAACAAAAACTACTAAAATTCATAGTGAAAATGCAAAATTTATAAGAAAAATTTACTATAACTAATAAATAAAATACTTATGCCAAAATACCCAAAAAGAACCCTTCAAAGATTAAATAAGTTAGAAGGATTGATTGAGTTTTATGATGAAGATTACGAATATGGCGCAGCTTATAAACTAAAAGAAGAAATTGCTAAACGAAACCGTAAAGAGTTGAAAATTCGTATTCACAATTCTTTAATTGAATTGATTTTTTTAAAAATACAAATACAAAATCTTACAAAAAGAGAAACATCATACAGTAGAAAAATTTTACTAAAAAGTAAAAGTTTGTTTCTCGAAAATAGTCTTTATAAGCGTAGATATTTGTTTGAAAAGGTGTTTTTTGTTACTAAAAAAGCTAAAAGCTTAAAAAAAACAATATACAAAAATATTAAAGAACTTAAATTACAGCTTAGAAAATCTTCAGATTATATAGAATGTAGAATAGAAGATTTATATAGTATTATAGAAAAGGAATTTTCTTATTTATACAATATTATAAAAAAACCTTTTTTTATAATTGATGAAAAGACTGAAATTTGTGTCGCATTTATAGTCAATCAAGTAATAAAAAGATGGTATGTTTACATACTAAGGTTTTTAATAATGACAGCGTTTAATTTTATACCTCTTATTCAATTAAGCACATCATTGTTTTATAGTGTACAAAGTAAATCTTTTACACACCCAATAATTTCTAATTTATTTTATTTTGCTCCATCTTTTATAACAACACTTAAATTAAACAAAACAGCAATAAATGGATCGACATTTTCGTTTTTGATATTAATTCCATACATGCATATTTTTGCTTTTAGTTCTAGAAAATATAAAATATCAAGAAAAATAGCATATCAAGGAACTTTTGCTGTAGCATTAATCCTCTTAAAAATGGCCATTGATCTTAGTCATGAAGCTACGGGGATTTTTTTTAGATTTGCAAAAAGGTTCTTTTTTCTAGGAAAACTTCAAAAAATCGAATTATTACGAGACGATCTACATTTCTATTTAGATGACTTGGACGAAGATCGTGAAGAGTTGTTATATTTAGGATATAATATTTTTTCCAACATACCCAAGGTTGCAAAACTGATTGAGCCAACAATTATTTTTTCATTTCTTGGTGTAATTGCTTTATTATATAATTACATGTATTTTATAGTTAGGGGACAAAAGGCTATCATTCCTTTTGTTACAGTAATTGTTCAACGAATGATGGTTGATAGAAATGGTCGAGAATCTTCATAAAATTCTTACTAACCTGCTTAAAAAAAAATTTATTTAAAATAAGTCAAATTTTTTAGATTGATAATATGAAATATTATTTTGTAATTGGAAGTAGAGAGTTTTTATTAGAAAAAGAAGCTGTTGAAGAAGTTATTCGTGAAAGAGCATATTATTATCAATTAAAAAATAAACCAGCTGATTTTTGGATTTTA